AAGATTCCAACAGTAGTAATGACTATTGACATAATAGAAGTAAGTGGATCGATCAAGTCGCCAAACTCTAAGGAAAAATCATGATGGATGGTCCAAGACCATACATATTGATAAATAGAACTCCCGTTTATTTGCTGAATAGCCAGGTCGGCCGAAAAAAGCATAACTATACTTAGTAATAAAACACTAGGAAAAGCCCACATGCGACGCAGATTTTTTGTTGTCGTTGGAACAAGAAGAAGTCCCACTCCTATTGCTAGAGGAACCGGAAGCGGAACGAAAGGTATGATCCATGCATATTGATATGTATGTTCCATAAGAAAATCAAAGTTTTTTCTATTCTTAGTAATTGAATTGTTTCCGATTCACCAGCTCTTATCTCTTTCGGAAGGAACAATCAAATAAAAAAATCAAAATAGGAAAGAACTCAAATATAATTTTCCATTTTCAATCATTCCATTAATTCTTAATTAATTCTTACAAGAATTTCTATTCATAGAACAAGTAAAAAGAATTCTCGTACTTGATTCTGATATGGGTCATAGGATCAAGCAATAACTCGACCCAATCAAAAGAAGACCTTTGGTATTAGTTTATTCGGGATAATTCACTAATTCTGATTGAGTGGAGTAAGCTGCCTAGGCTTCGAGGAAACTCTACGATACCTATCACTTCACTAACTGTTACTGCGCTTCGAATTGAAAGATGAGAATTTGGAGATAGTATGAAATCTATCTCGGGAATTGTTCTGAACCAAATTTTCAAGTATATTGTTGATGGCGCCAGGCTCTGATCATTACAAAAATGACATCGGTACAGCGCCCATGTTCCTGATGAAAACGACACCAAGTGAGTGGGTACTTCTCGAACGACGCGGCTGACCGAAGCCGAGCAATCATTAGTGATTCCGCGCTTATACTTCAAGATTTCCCTTTTGGAAAGTGCAAAAGTGAAGCTTCAAGACGGGGGTCAAAACGGATTTGATCTATGAAAGGTAAAGGGAGGCTGTGCTATCTCTGTGAGGATTATGGTTTGATTCTTTTTTGGTGGTTGTAACCTTCCATTTGGGTGGTTACAACCGTTACTATTGTAACATTGACAATAGTGGGTTTGCGTGATATGATTCTATCTTGAATCAATCTACTTTTTTTAGATTGATTCATCCGGGTCTTTAAAAAATTTCTAATAAGGCGAGTTAGAAATGGACTGGGGAATCTGATCCATACAGAGGAGGTATGTCCCATGTGGAATCATTGGTTGGTCAAAGTAGTGACCAAAGTGTCCAGCGTCTTTGCATCCGCGAGGCATTCTAATTTGCAAAAATGCTTGTATCAGTTTCTGATAGGATCAGGGAAAATTCTCTTTTCCTTTTGGGCTGCGGGGGGTAGTTTCTTGATCGTGTGGTGTCGGTGTGTACAAATCCCCAGGGCTTCTTGGAACCCTCCTTATACTTCTGTGGATCGTTACTATCAAAAGTTTGATAGTGCTGAAGAAATTAAGCGAATCGATTTTCAAATTCAAAGAAAAAGGTTCCAGTCAGCAAAACAGTGGTTACTTTTAACGGAGGCGCTTCGCCGGTTACAATCTGGCGATGATCTGGTACGAGGACAACTTCGCGATGAGGTCGAGGCGGGGGATTCCAGCGATCTAGAGCCCCTCAATTCATTCCTACGGCTGGAAAAGGGTGTCGCAAGGGGATTATATGAATCTTGTTGCGTGTTAACGGCGGAACTTTCCGTGTTAGACGAAAGGAAGTCCCTGTTAGTAGAGGCCCAAAACAAGGGCCCTATTCGGAATGCATCCCTCCACATCCACAGGAACAGTCAACTGCAGGTAGTTAACTTAAATTCGATCAACCTGCGGCTCCAAGAGGACCGGACGGCCCTTCCTTCCGGTTCAGGCAATCGACTGATTGCGCCGGGCGAAGAACAAGATTTCCGGCCTGCGTGGCAGGATCCGCCAGGCCTACTCTAATGATTTTAGATCTATGTAAGGAAAGGGAGGCTGTGCTATCTCTGTGAGGATTATGGTTTGATTCTTTTTTGGTGGTTGTAACCTTCCATTTGGGTGGTTACAACCGTTACTATTGTAACATTGACAATAGTGGGTTTGCGTGATATGATTCTATCTTGAATCAATCTACTTTTTTTAGATTGATTCATCCGGGTCTTTAAAAAATTTCTAATAAGGCGAGTTAGAAATGGACTGGGGAATCTGATCCATACAGAGGAGGTATGTCCCATGTGGAATCATTGGTTGGTCAAAGTAGTGACCAAAGTGTCCAGCGTCTTTGCATCCGCGAGGCATTCTAATTTGCAAAAATGCTTGTATCAGTTTCTGATAGGATCAGGGAAAATTCTCTTTTCCTTTTGGGCTGCGGGGGGTAGTTTCTTGATCGTGTGGTGTCGGTGTGTACAAATCCCCAGGGCTTCTTGGAACCCTCCTTATACTTCTGTGGATCGTTACTATCAAAAGTTTGATAGTGCTGAAGAAATTAAGCGAATCGATTTTCAAATTCAAAGAAAAAGGTTCCAGTCAGCAAAACAGTGGTTACTTTTAACGGAGGCGCTTCGCCGGTTACAATCTGGCGATGATCTGGTACGAGGACAACTTCGCGATGAGGTCGAGGCGGGGGATTCCAGCGATCTAGAGCCCCTCAATTCATTCCTACGGCTGGAAAAGGGTGTCGCAAGGGGATTATATGAATCTTGTTGCGTGTTAACGGCGGAACTTTCCGTGTTAGACGAAAGGAAGTCCCTGTTAGTAGAGGCCCAAAACAAGGGCCCTATTCGGAATGCATCCCTCCACATCCACAGGAACAGTCAACTGCAGGTAGTTAACTTAAATTCGATCAACCTGCGGCTCCAAGAGGACCGGACGGCCCTTCCTTCCGGTTCAGGCAATCGACTGATTGCGCCGGGCGAAGAACAAGATTTCCGGCCTGCGTGGCAGGATCCGCCAGGCCTACTCTAATGATTTTAGATCTATGTAAGGTAAAGGGAGGCTGTGCTATCTCTGTGAGGATTATGGTTTGATTCTTTTTTGGTGGTTGTAACCTTCCATTTGGGTGGTTACAACCCTACTATTGTAACATTGACAATAGTAGATTTGCATGATAGAATTAGATCATGAATCAATCTAAATAGATTTAGATATGCATCAATCCCGGTTATAGTTAAAGTTGCTAACAGTCGAGTTAGGGATTGACCGGGAAATCTTATACATGCTTAGGAGGTATCATGCATGTTCAATCATAATCATTGGGTGGTCAAATTAGTGACAAAAGTGGCCGGCGTTTTTGCAGTGGCTTTAGTAGGGATGGCAGGTCTCAATTTTGGTTGTACTGGGCTCTTTGTGTGGTTATTCGGTAACCCACAAACTCCGCCGCGCCCATCTACTCAAGTCCGCTTACAAAGACTTGATGAGACTTTAAAGTTCAACAAAACTCTCTTGGCCGACAAAGAGCGGGCTTTTTTCATTTTTCACAAGAATGAATCGGATTGGCCTTTTGGGAAATGGGAAACTGCATTCCAAAAAATGGTCCACTCCAAAAAGGGAGGCGTAGCATCTTAGACGAAACCATAAAATAAAGACTCATCAGAGTGTGATCAAATCAAAAGAGATTCCCCGCTTATACTTCAAGATTTCCCTTTTGGAAAGTGCAAAAGTGAAGCTCCAAGCTACAAGTGGAAGAGACGGATAACCGCACGCCGACTCCTCCTGGTCCTGGGGTCTCTAGTTCGAGCACCTTGCGGCTCCCCGAGGACAGGGGGCCTTCCGGTTTAGGAACTCGCCGGCTCATTGCTTGTGCCGAGAGACCAAGCCAAATCCAGCGATGTGGGGCAGCATAAGCATAAGTAAGATCCTCTAATCAATTTCAGCAGAATTTTATAGATCTATGAAAGGGGGCTGTCCTATCCTATGTGAGTATTGTATCATTTTTTCTTTCTTATTCCCCCTTTTCTTAGCTTTCTTTTCTTAGCTTTTGAACTTACCTAGATACTAAAGAATCTAGGTAGATTCTCTAGGTAAGGGGCATGGTTTGATTCCGTTTTGGTGGTTGCAACCTTCCTATTTTCATAGTGACAATAGTAGATTTGCGTGATATGATTCTATCATGGATAAAAAAATCTATTTATCCATGATCCGAAACGGAAAGAGGTCTCTCTCTCATTTTGAAATTGTGGAATTCACCGGGGTATACTAGTTGAACCCTGAATAGTGAATGCCCGCCATTACAAACCCAACCAACAATTCTATATATATATATATAATAGAAATATTATGCGATTGAGGAAACGGAAGTATTTAGAGGAAATTCTCAGGACTGTCTTATTCTATATTCTATTCTATAGATTCTATCTATTTCCATCCTAAAGTTTCCCTTGTAAAAGTAAAAAAAAAAAAACCACAGGAGGTGATTGATTTTCATGTTCAATTTGTTTCGACTAGCGACTCTACGTTTACTGAGACGGTGGGTAGTCGGACTTGTACAAGGCTGCTTGGGAATCTCTGGGATTTTCACCAAGGTTCTCTTTTGGTTACGCTTGTTGATTTCCCAAGCTCAAGCTCTGGTTGACAACAAGGCGCGATCTTTAATGTCGATATTCGGGTCCTTGAATGCTCTTATTGGGGTTTTTGTTTTGGGGGGGCGTTGGTTTTTTTCCCCGAAACCGAAGCCTCCGGAGCCTCCAGCAAATCCCATTCCTCCGGCTTCGGAAATGCAAGAGCTTCGAATCCCTCCGCAGGAACAGTCAAATTCCCGGGGTGCAATCACCCTGCGGCTCCACAAGGAAGCCCAAAAAGGCGCTCGGCTCACTGCGCCAGGAGAAGGAGAATCCAGCGCTGCGGGGCAGGACGAGAGCTCCCCGGAGACCCCGGACGAGCTCTGAGCTATAGTGGAACTAAGTATTTAGGGGGAATTCGAAAACCTCTCTTACGATATAGATTCGACTGAGGGTTCGGATAGAAAGGTACCAATCAGTAGGAATTCTTCTTTCTTCGGATATTGTATGTTGTAAAAAAGGTTCCCCTAAAATAAAAAAAAAAGAACCTATCCCATTTTTTACCTAGGAATATTCTATGCGAGGCACGCGTATCTCTATTGTATGTTATCAAGGAAGTATCATCTAGGGAATAAATAGAATAAAATAAAAAGAATAATCCGAACAATACATGTCTTTCACATCCAACTCTAAACAATGAGCAACCTCTTCATTTTTGAATGGCGGTTCCAAAGAAACGTACTTCTCTGTCAAAAAAGCGTATTCGTAAAAATATTTGGAAAAGAAAGGGGTATTGGGCAGCGAGAAAAGCATTTTCATTAGCGAAATCTCTTTCTACCGGGAATGCGAAAAGTTTTTTGTACGATAAAAAAAAAATAAAAAAAAAAACCAAGTCTGGTTTTGGAAGAATCTGAATCAATATGACTCCCTGAATTGTATTGTCATTTCTAAAATGAAGGATTCCCATTAACTCATATTTTTCTTTTCAACGGATCAATACGAGACGGGACTGGTTATTGCGGTATGCAGAATAAGAAGTCCTCTGCTTACTGTATTCTCCATTTTTTGACGAAGTAGTGAAGGACAAGATACAAAGGTTTAGCTTTCTTTTGAGTCGGTTTTTCGAATTTGTGAGATGGGGGTTGTCATTTTCCTCATCGATTCACTTTTCATAATCATAATACACTAACTAAAAGAAAAGTCTTCTTTTTCCTTTAGGAAGGATTTTTTTGGATTATCTATTCCTAATATGTAGTCCAAATAAGGGTCCTATATTTGGGCTGTGGAATTCATCAAGATCTATATCTATATATAGATCTTGAGAGCTTTCTTTTCTTTAGAAATATAGAATCTTTTTTTTTGAAGTACGCGAAAATTCCGAGAAAGATTGAAACCTTTTAGTTCTATGCCTGGATAGAGGACAGAACTATCTAGTTCCAACTGCTGCATTTCCATTCCAGGCGAAGTGAAACCAATGGAAAGCTCTTTGTGAAAGTGAAACCTAACACCCTACGATCCCACAATACTAATGATTGTTGAACGTTCAATTAGTCATTTTAACGAGTGTTTTTTCATTGATTGTCAGATTCCCTAAAAAAGATTTGATTGAATTGACTCCTTAGAATCTCGACGATTGAATAGGGATGGGCTATTATGTTTTCGAGTAAGCCGCTATGGTGAAATCGGTAGACACGCTGCTCTTAGGAAGCAGTGCTAGAGCATCTCGGTTCGAGTCCGAGTAGCGGCATCTTCGAAAAGAGATACAATAAATCCTATAATGAATAATGAATGGAATTCCGTATTTCCATTCTAGTCTTGAAGGATCCCCCTTTTCTTTTTTATTTTAGGATTTGTTTATGATATTCTCGACTTTACAACATATATTCACTCACATTTCTTTTTCGATCGTTTCAATTGTAATTAGTATTTATTTACTAACCTTATTATTAGTCTACGAAACGCTAGGACTCTATAATTCGTCAGAAAAAGGCATGATAGCTACCTTTTTCTGTATAACAGGATTGTTAGTTACTCGTTGGATTTCTTCGGGACATTTCCCCTTAAGTGATTTATATGAATCAGTAATGTTTCTTTCGTGGGGTTTTTCCATTATTCATATGGTTCCACATTTTAGGAACCAAAAAACCCATTTAAGCGCAATAACCGCGCCAAGTACTATTTTGACTCAAGGCTTTGTTACTTCCGGTCTTTTCGCAGAAATGCATCAATCCACAATATTAGTACCTGCTCTCCAATCTCAGTGGTTAATGATGCACGTAAGTATGATGGTATTGAGCTATGCAGCTCTTTTATGCGGCTCGTTATTCTCAGTAGCGCTTCTAGTCATTACATTTCGAACACGCATAGATATTTTTGGCAAAAGAAATCATTTATTAACAGGGTCATTTGGTTTTGATGAAATCCAATACACAAATGAAAGAGGCAGTGTTTTACGAAACACTTTTTTTCTTTCATTTAGAAATTATCACATGTATCAGTTGATTCAGCAATTGGATCGTTGGAGTTATCGTGTCATTAGTCTAGGGTTTCTCTTTTTAACCATAGGTATTCTTTCGGGCGCGGTATGGGCGAATGAGGCATGGGGGTCATATTGGAATTGGGATCCCAAGGAAACTTGGGCATGTATTACTTGGACCCTATTTGCAATTTATTTACATATGAGAACAAATCAAAATGTACAAGGCACGAATTCCGCAATTGTGGCTTCTCTTGGATTTCTTATAATTTGGATATGTTATTTTGGGGTCAATCTATTAGGAATAGGATTACATAGTTATGGCTCATTCACAGTAACATCGAATTGAAGAAGTGACCCAATCTAGAGGAACATAGTCTGAAGTTTGTGTGAACCATTTGAATCCAGTAGTGATTCAAATGGTTCTCAAAAACTCCAAACGTATCTGATTCGAATGGACTTCATTTTCTTTTTCCTTAAGATAAGGAAAAAGAAGACTTATTTTTTTTTCATTGTCCAGCGAATGGTTTTCGAAATCATAGCATTATTTTCTATCTTATTCATGAAAACTATCTTATCTATAAAAGTAATTAGATAGGATAGCTTCTACCTTGTCAACGGATAGTGAGAGAAGGAAATCCGGATAAATACCAATCCCTATTACAGGTAGAAAGATACAGATCGAAACAAAAAGTTCTCGTGGTCCAGAATCCAAAAAAGAAGAGTTTGGGGCGGGAAATTGCTTGTATCCATAGAACATCTGGCGTGACATAGATAATGAATAAATAGGAGTTACTATCATTCCAATTGCCATTCCAAAAGTCATGAGTATTTTTGGCATTAAAAGAGATTTTGGACTGGTAATTATTCCAAAAAAGACTACCAATTCGGCAACAAAACCACTCATTCCCGGCAATGCAAGAGAAGCCATCGAGAAGCTACTGAACATTGTAAATATTTTAGGCATTGAGATAGCTATTCCGCCTATTTCGTCGAGATAAACAAGACGTATTCTATCGTAACTCGTTCCTGCCAAGAAAAAAAGCGCACCACCAATAAATCCGTGAGAAATGATTTGTAAAATGGCTCCATTTAGTCCTGTATCGGTTATAGAACCAATTCCTATAATTGTAAAACCCATATGAGATACAGAAGAATAGGCTATTCTCTTTTTTAAATTGCGTTGGCCAGGAGATGTTGAAGCTGCATAGATTATTTGAACTGTACCTAGTATCATCAACCAGGGGGAAAATATAGAATGAGCGTGGGGTAAGAATTCCATATTGATCCGAACCAATCCATACGCTCCCATTTTTAATAAGATTCCGGCTAGAAGCATACACGTACTGTAATGTGCCTCCCCATGGGTATCTGGTAACCATGTATGTAAGGGTATAATCGGTGATTTGACAGCATAAGTAATAAGAAATCCACAATAGAATAGTATTTCCAATGCCACCGGATACGATTGATTCGCTGAGGTTTCAAAATGTAAGGTTGCTTCGTTGGAACCATAGAAACCCATGCCCAGAACTCCCATTAATAGAAAAACAGAACCCCCCGCAGTGTACAAAAGAAACTTTGTAGCTGAGTACAAACGTTTCTTTCCTCCCCACATGGATAGAAGTAGGTAAACAGGAATTAATTCTAACTCCCACATGATAAAAAAAAGTAAAAGATCTCGAGAAGAAAATGATCCTATTTGGCCGCTGTACATTGCTAACATCAGGAAATGGAACAATCGTGAATCCCGAGTCACTGGCCGAGCCGCTAAAGTCGCTAAAGTAGTGATGAATCCCGTCAGGAAAACGGGTCCTATGGAAATTCCATCGATTCCGAGTCTCCAGTGAAAATCAAAAAAATGGATCCATCTAAAATCCTGTTCTAATTGGATTAAGGGATCGTCAAATTGGAAATGATAACAGAATGCATAGGTCGTTAGAAGTAGGTCTATTGTGCATATAGAGAGAGTATACCACCTAATCATCTTATTTCCCCTATGAGGAAAAAAGAAAATGGAAGAACCCGCGGATATCGGCAAAATCACAATTATTGTTAACCAAGGAAAAGAATTCGTGGTAAAGACAAGATACACTTTGACCAAAAAACCCGTGCTCGAAATAATCTTTTTGATCGAGTACGGGTTTTTGTCGGTAAGGAGAAAAAAAATGGGTTCAAGTAGAGTTTTCTAGAACGTATCAATAAGCTAGCCCCATGCTTCGCGTTGTCTCATGCCATAAATAAACCCGGACACTCAAGAAATCTGTTGGACAAGCGGATTCACACCTCTTACAACCTACACAGTCTTCTGTTCTTGGGGCAGAAGCAATTTGCTTAGCTTTACATCCGTCCCAAGGTATCATTTCTAATACATCTGTGGGGCAGGCTCGCACACATTGAGTACACCCTATACATGTATCATAAATCTTTACTGAATGTGACATGGTATCTATCCACTTTTTGAACGTCATAAATTTTCGATCTAGTAAAATCATAAAGGAATCATATATGGTAGACACCAGACGAATCGAGGGTTTACCAGAATCGATTTCGAATCAATCTATTTCTGGATCTGCTCATGATAGCGGTCCAAGATACTTTGATTTATTACGTTTTAGCAAACATGGGCTTTGTTTCTATCGTACATACCAATTTGAATTGGTGAATATTCTATTCAGTATTTCGATGATTACCGCTATTTATTCAGCAAGTTCGATTGATTGATACGAGTGGATTTTCTGTTACGATGAATTGACGAAACAATAGCTGGTCCAATAGCGGCTTCAGCGCCTGCAATAGCTATCACAAAAATCGCGAAAATGTCTCCTTTTAATTGGCGACTATCAAAGAAATCAGAAAATGTTACGAAATTCAAATTAACCGCATTCAGTATAAGCTCAAGACACATAAGTGCTCTAACCATATTTCGACTTGTGATCAATCCATAAATACCGATAGAAAATAAAAAGGCACTCAAAACAAGTTCATGTTCAAGCATCATTGACCAACCCCTCATCAATCTGGATTTATTTGCTTTCAATAGGAACAAAAATGCCACCTTAATCCATTTTATTGACTCGAATCTCACAAGTCCAGAACAAAGGAAGGTATTGGTACTAGAATAGATTGAACTAAAACTTTTATACATGAAAAATAGAAAAATGGAATTGAAGTGAAGGAAAATGGGTGTGATAAGAAGGAAGTCTTTTGAGAGGACAGAACTCTTTCATTCGAAGTCGTTCTTTTTATTACTGACGGGCCATAACAATTGCACCTATTAAGGCAACTAAAAGAATTATAGAAATGAGTTCAAAGGGAAGAAAAAAATCGGTTGATAAATGAGTCCCAATTTGTTGACCATTATTTACAAAATCCTGCTCTAAAATCTGGTTTGATCTTGTAGTCCAAATAATACCGTACCATGAAGTATCTGGGACAGTAGTAATTAGCGAAACAAAAAGACTTGTACAAACTAGGGAAGTGACTCCTTCTCCAACGGTCCAAAGACCGAAATCCTTGTAATATTCTGAGTCATTCATGAACATCACAGCGAATACGATTAACACATTTATGGCCCCCACGTAAATAAGGAGCTGTGCAGCAGCTACAAAATGGGAATTCGATGGAATATGGAATAGGGATATACAAACCAGAACTAACCCCAAGGAAAAGGCAGAAAAAATTGGATTGGTAAGTAATACCACTCCCAGACCTCCTAATAGAAGAACCGATCCCAAAAATACTAAAAGAAAATCATGTATTGGTCCAGTGAAATCCATTCTATGTCAAATAATAGAGAAATAAGCTTAAATGGTTCATGATCTTTTTGACCAGACCGGGAAAAAATAGGTTACCCGACTCTTTTTAGGATACGCTCTGAATGGAATCCAATCCTAGATTGGGGGTTGATATAGAAATTCTCTAGATATATAAGAAATATTATTCATTTAGAGAGATGTAGATTTCGAAAAAATCACGGATACGGATAATGTATTTGTGCAAGACATGATTCTGAGCAATGAATCTGAAATCGCTGTTAGTTTTAGTTACTTATTTGCCGAGCAAAATGGAAGATTTGCTCCTTTAGTATTTCGTAATAGTAATCGGAAATTGGAGTAATTGGTAATCGAATCAAGCGGTTTACACATTTTTTATTTGATTTGAGTCGAAGTCATAATGGTTCGAATTAAGGAATCTCCAATTACTGACATTGGTAACCGACCCAAGGCAATTTGATTATAATTCAATTCGTGACGATTATAAGTAGAAAGTTCATATTCCTCAGTCATTGATAAACAATTTGTTGGACAATACTCGACACAATTCCCACAAAATATACATATTCCAAAATCAATACTATAATTAAGTAATCGTTTCTTTCGAATTTCGGGTTCCAATCTCCAATCAACAGTGGGTAGATCTATAGGACATACACGAACACATACTTCACAAGCAATGCATTTATCAAATTCAAAGTGGATTCGACCGCGAAAACGCTCTGATGGAATCCATTTTTGATAGGGATATTGAATAGTTACAGGTAAACGACTCGTATGAGATAAGGTAATTATGAAACTTTGGCCGATATACCTTGCAGCTCTTACGGCTTGGTGACCATAATTCATGAACCCAGTTATCATAGGAAGCATATCATAAATCTCTATGAATAATTGAAATTTTCTTTCTCTTGTTTAAGAAAACTTAGGAATCGAAAATACAATGAATGTCTTATGTCTTTACAGTGAAAGGAGTTGGGAAGAAGTTGTCAATAATAGATTCCCGAGAGAAATAGGTAAAAGAAATTTCCACCCAAGATTTAATAGTTGGTCCATTCTCATCCTAGGCAAAGTCCATCTTGTTGTGATAGAAATGAACAGGAACAAATAAGCTTTTGCTAATGTAATCAAAATACCAATTGTTGTTCCAAAGACTCCACTCAGTTCATTTATTCCGAAAAAATGAGGAATGAATAGGAACGGGATAGAGAGATTCCAACCGCCCAAGTAAAGAACTGTTACAAATAATGAAGAGACTAGTAGATTTAGATAGGAAGCAACGTAAAATAAACCAAATTTGATACCCGAATATTCGGTTTGATAACCTGCTACTAATTCTTCCTCCGCTTCTGGTAAATCAAAAGGTAATCTTTCACATTCGGCTAGGGAAGAAATGAGAAAAACCGTAAATCCTATAGGTTGACGCCACAGATTCCAACCCCAAAAACCATATTTGGACTGTGCCTCCACTATTTCAACTGTACTTGAACTGTTAGATAATCATAGTCGATGATAACATCACTGCTGCCATCGCTATTGCAGAACCGTACATGAGACTTTCACCTCATACGGCTCCTCGGTGGTCGTCATAAAAAAATCTAAGGACGGGCTCGTTAGTATCTCGATATATTAGTTGAGTAGATAGAGTAAAGATGGATCGAAGAGTCCCACATTATACCAATCCAATTCTGTCTGCTATAATAAAATAACAAAAAGGTGCTTCTGAATTGATCTCACCCTTTCGATTTCTAATGTATATTTCTAATTTCAAAAAATGTGTAATTTCGCTTCGTTCAGTAATAACTGAATCCTTCAATAAAAAGAAAATACTCATTGTATAAATTTCGACCCTTTTTCGATTACGAAAAAAGATTAGGCATTCCATTAGTTCATGAATCATGATACTAATTCTCTCGGTATGAATAGAGATCAAATAGTTCGTATTTTTCTTTTCTATTGCATATTTCTTTCGTTCCGGTTCTTCTTTCACATTTCATAGAAAAAGACAAGGAAGCTCTAAAAAAAGGTTACTTCGTTTCGGATAGCCATTTCTTTAACCAATGGGTAGGAGCATACTCAGGATCGGGATCCTGGGGAAGTACTGCTTGATCGTTTCTACTAACTTAAAGCCCCCACCCCAATTCCTTTTATGCGGAGAGACCCATTTAGGTAACTTAGATTATCTCCATTACGAATCCATTATGTACCTTAGTATTCCTAACCGCCCACTCATTTTTGCCCAACCCCCGTTATGACAGACAATAGTGAAAACTCCATAGAGTTGCTCTTTTCTAACCGCGTCAAACCATGATTGCTAATCAACAAATCTTGGGGTCATTTATTCTGCTTATGGATGCTTAACTCTCGCACATAGGGAATGAGACTTCATCTTTTTACTGCAAATTTATAAGCTGTTTTGTTTCACTCATAGAACTTATCTTATTGAGTTCATTATCCGGAATGATGAATCAAAAAATGAAGATATCTACTCAATCCATTTCACTCCTTTCTTTCCTAGAAATAAAAGAAATAGGTAACAGCTCATGTCCAAACGAATCGCACGTAGAGATATGGATAAAACACATGGAGTTAATGGTATTTCATAACTAATCGATTGAGCAGCAGCTCGTAGACCACCTAAAAAGGAATATTTATTATTCGAACCATATCCTGACATAAGAAGTCCAAAAGGAGCAAGACTTGAAATGGCAATCCATAAAAAAACACCTATACTGAGATCCGCTAGAACAAGCCGGTAGCTAAAAGGAATTACTGAATAACTTAGTAAAATGGATATAACTGCTAGGGACGGTCCGAGACTAAATAAACGAATATCTCCTCTAGATGGGAGAAGATCCTCTTTCAAAAGTAGTTTTATCCCATCGGCTAGAGCTTGAAGAATTCCAAAAGGACCTGCATACTCTGGTCCCATACGTTGTTGTACTCCTGCAGATATTTTTCTTTCTAACCACACAATTATGAATATCCCTATTGTGATTCCAAATAGAGGAATAAAAATAGGTACAAGCAAGCGTGTGAGCCCATACACCTCTTTTAAGGATTCCAATCGAGAAAAAGAATTAATAGCCCGTACTTCCGTTGTATCAATTATCATTTCAACGATCAACTTCTCCCATAATGATATCTATACTCCCTAGTATCGTCATAATATCCGCCAATTTCATTCTTTTAACTAGCTGAGGAAGAATTTGCAAATTGAGAAAACCCGGTGGACGAATTTTCCATCTCCAGGGAAAAAGACTCTGATCCCCTATCAGAAAAATTCCTAATTCTCCCTTTGGAGCCTCCACTCTCATATAAAGCTCTTGTTTCAACAATTCAAAAGCTGGAGATGGTTTTTTACTAATGAATCGATATTCAAAATCATTCCACTCTGAATCCCTTTCTCTGCCAAAGCGCCGGACTTCTAAATTCTCATAGGGCCCCCCAGGAAGTCCTTCTAGAGCTTGTTGAATCATTTTTATGGATTCCATCATTTCACTGATTCGGACGAAATAACGGGCTAATGAATCCCCCTCTTTTTGCCATTGTACTTCCCAATCAAATTCATCATAACACTCATAATGATCAATTTGACGAAGATCCCATTGGAGTCCGGAAGCCCGTAGCATCGGCCCAGATAAACCCCAATTTATGGCTTCCTCCCCACTAACAATGCCCACTCCTTCAACTCGGCCCAAAAAAATAGGATTCTGCGTAATAAGCTTTTGATATTCAGCAATTCCTGTTAAAAAATACTCACAGAAATCCAAACATTTATCTACCCAACCATGAGGTAAATCAGCAGCGATTCCTCCGATACGAAAAAAATTATGCATCAGTCGCATACCTGTGGCAGCTTCGAATAGATCATATATCAATTCTCTCTCTCTGAAAATATAGAAGAAAGGCGTCTGCCCACCAATATCTGCCATAAAAGGGCCGAGCCATAACAGATGAGAAGCTATGCGACTCAATTCCAACATAATGACTCTGATATAGCTAGCTCTTTTAGGTACTTGAATATTTCCCAAACGTTCTGGGGCGTTTACGGTTATTGCCTCTGTAAACATAGTAGCTAAATAATCCCAACGTGTTACATAAGGTAGATATTGTATAATTGTTCGGTTTTCCGCAATTTTTTCCATCCCTCTGTGTAAATAACCCAATCTAGGTTCACAGTAAATAACATTTTCACCGTCGAGAGTAATGATGAGGCGAAGAACGCCATGCATTGATGGGTGGTGAGGACCCATATTGACTATCATGAGGTCTTTTTTTGTAGTCGGTACATTCATATGCGTTTTCCCCGATTCAGGATCAGTATTCTATGAATTGCTGAAAACGAAATAAAGTTCATCAAAATTCAAGCTCTGAAAAATCAAATAATGCTACAAGGGCTCTTCCAATTAACTTATCACTTAACTTAACGAGTTTTTAACTCCCGAATATCCAACTGATCTATTAATTCTTTATAACGTACTCTATTTTTATTTGACAAATACGTCAGCAACCGTTGACGTTTGCCCAGAGTTTTTTGTAGACCTCTCTGAGATAAATAATCTTTTTTGTGTAATTTTAAATGTGAAGTTACTTTCTTTAGTTTATTGGTGAAACTGAATACTTGAAATTCAACAGACCCCGTGTTTTCTTCTTGCGAAATAACTGAAATAAATGTACTTTTTACCATAAAAAGAGTCCTTCTCCCTCTCCTATTTATTTGATTTGAAGTTTCTACAGATTACAGATATGGTATGGATTTGACCAATCAATAAAAATAATGACATTCATTTTCATTTGGGATACAATACAGACTAATCTTGATTTAATTAATAATCAATCCAAATACTATCAGTATCAGAATTTGCGAAAGAAGCGCCAAAGCCGCATGGCGCCCCAGGCGAATGTAAAACAGGCCAAGATCACTTTTGTAATCTCGAAACCGTAAAAAAGAAATGCCATCCACCTATCCCTATCCGGCCCTGGCTTCTTCTGACTCATTGCGGAAATCTCCTTGAATACTTGGTTGGAATCCGTTCGATCGGATTGGGCCCCGCTTTTGGGAGCTTATATAACTCTTACCCTATAAAAGGGCGAATGGCAACTGTTCGGCTTTTACATTATTTGAATTCGACCATTTTCATTATTCGTACAAGTCTCATTTGCTTCCATCGGATCGAGAGACTCTTTTGAAGATGAATAGATGAGAAAGAAGCCATTGCATTGGTGGAACTACTAGGCCCACTAACACTAAAGGCACAAAAAGAAAGAATGACATCACCGTGGCCTTAGCCCAGGGCTGGAAGCTTTGTCTCCTGAGGAAATCCTCAAATTGTCAGAATCGGAAGAACCGGGAGATTTATTTCTCCTGAGAGCCATTTTTCTTGCGGAACTTGCCCGTAACCTAATATAGTATATAGTAATACGCCGCGCATGCTTTGCGCGCCGCGCAGCAGAAGCGCGGGCTATTGCTCTTGCTTTAACCTCTAGATAATCCCTTTCCAAGTCTTCAATTTCATCTTGGGATAAGAGGGAATCCTCCAAATTTTCGGTTTTCCGGTACTTTTCCTCTTTGGTCAAAGCTTGGAGGACTCGGGAAATTTCCTCCTCGCTCGAGCCCCGTTTTACGTGCTCCTCGAGTTCGCACTCGAGTTCGGCGCTCCGAGTAAGGCTTGCGTCCAATTTTTGCGCCAAAAGTTCTTTTTGCTGCTGCCAATGTAGCACCGCTACGGTAAAGCCTTCTTCCTCAGAAGTATCCTTAAGTCTAGGAGTTTCGGAGGAAGCCCCTTCCGATGGAGTCTCTGTTTTCGACGGCCTTTCCAGTGGACTTGAACACCCACTGTCGGGTCGTTTGGGCGCAGAAGGTGGTTTCCTGAAGAAACTCCAAAGCCGCATACCTCCCCAGGCGGATGCAAAACTTATCACAGTCACTGCCCCCGTCACTACTACAAATTGAACCAGAAATTGTAGCCAACTCGGTCGTTGATTTCTCATCTTTCATAAGTTAAGGCCCTCTTGCCTGTTTACTTAGAATCCTTTCGCGAGGATGGGCCCTTTGTGGCGGGCTTGTGTGTATACTAACAAATAAAAGACCGAATGTCAAATGGGGTAAACTGGAGCTTCGATCCGATTTCACAAATCGATATTATGATCAAGTGCAGGTCTTGAAAGAAATCGATGAGATTTGTTTCCATCGGATCGAGAGACTCTTCTTCTTTTGAAGAAGAAGAGATGAAGATGAATAGATGAGAAAGAAGCCATTGCATTGCCGGAACTACTAGGCCCACTAAAGAAAGGCACAAAAAGAGCAATACACCACTGGTGTATTGCTTCACCGGACGATTCATCTTCTCCTACCCCAATCCGAGGAATTTCTGAATCGGAAGGACCGGGAGACCTAGTCCTACGGATTTCAGTAGTCCTCGTAGAGCTGGAACTCGCGCTGATCTGTTGTGGCACAGGACGCACGCGCGCTGAAGCATCCTCAGCAGCTGCTGAGGTCCATTATTCTTTATTCTTCACCGTTGATTCGAGCTTCTAATTTCTTTTTGTAAAAACACTTTATCTCATCAAATTGGGTTGCCCGGAAAGAATGTTCTTCCCGGATCTTCGAATGAATTTGGTCCAGTTGCCATTTTGGGTTGCCCCAGCCCCTTCATTCTCTCGTATCGTCGTTCCAGCTTCGACTTTTTATGACTACTCGAAAGTAGCTTTTCTTATTATTTTTATTTATGACTAATAGAAAGTATCTTATTTTATTTTTTTTTATGATTAAGTGTATTTTTGTATTCCAGCAATTGAATTTCAGTATCCGCAAATTGAGGAGTTCCAGTGGTTCCTTGGGATCCCCCTGTCGTAGAAGCCTCTTCCGATGGATTCTCCTTTTTCGACGGCCTTTCCCGCGGACTTGAATACCCACTATCTGGTGGTTTGGGCGCAGAAAGTGGCCTTCTTAGGAAGAACCCTAAAAGCCGCATCACTGCCCCCGTCACTATTACAACTTTTCTCAGCCAGCCTAGCCAGCCAGGATTCTTTTTCATGTTCACTCCTACCCGGGCACTACCTGGGCTGTATGATATTTCTCTTTTTTTCAAAAAAATAAATAAATTGTTTCGTAACGTAATAAGGGAATAGAATTCGCTAAAATACAAGAGACAAGAATGGATAAACTAAAGCTCACGGTTGCACATACATAAGAAAAAGAAAAGCTCTTATGTATGTGTTGGGAGCTTCGAACCGATTTCACAAATCGATATTATGATCAAGTGCAGGTCTTGAAATAAATCGATGAGATTTGCTTCCATCGGATCGAGAGAATCTTTTGAAGATGAATAGATGATAATGAATAGATGNNNAACCGATTTCACAAATCGATATTATGATCAAGTGCAGGTCTTGAAATAAATCGATGAGATTTGCTTCCATCGGATCGAGAGAATCTTTTGAAGATGAATAGATGATAATGAATAGATGAGAACGAAGTCATTGCCGGAACTATTAGGCCCACTAAGGGCACAAAAAGAGAGGGTAGAAAGTTGTCATAGAAGGAATACCTCGAGTTCAAATTTTAAGATAAGAAAGATATCTTATAAGAAATATATCATCAACGAATTCTCAAGCGTCGATACATCTGTATCCTTAACATACTGAAACGGCTACCATTACTAGTATCAAACCAATAGCGATTCATACAAGCTAAATCTTCTAATCGGTAATTCGGCCAAAGAAACAATTTCAATTTAATGAATTGAGTTGTCTCTATATCAAGATGCTTGCTATTAGTGAAAAGTGGACTACAATTCCTTACGTTGTTCTCGTTGCAAAATACTTTCTTTTTACCCACAACATCTGTATTTCCCTTCCCGGAATTTAAACAACTTCGAATTCGCAATTCTCTACGACGTCTAGGAGATGAAATGTTTTCAGGAACAAGCAAATCAGAACGATTTTCATCTATATTCCCAACCATCTTTTTCTGTTTTGTTTTTATAATGAATTCAGAAAAATCATTCCTATCAACATTTTGTTTTTTTTGGCATTTTCGATTCGTTTTTCTATTAATAGTAATTGGATGTTTATTCTTATAGATCAGTGAAATAGCTATGGTTTGATACATAATTACTGGCCCATTCCATTTTCTAGGTCTACGAACTAGTTTGATTAGTATTTCTCCACTGTTTAGCGCTTTAGGAAATAGAATTGGAGATTCAGGTTCACTGTCCAGAGGAGGCTTAAGTTCACTTTCTAGAGTAGGTTTAAGTTCACTTTCCAGAGTAGGTTTAAGTTCACTTTCCAGAGTAAGTTCAGGTTCACTTTCCAGAGTAAGTTCAGATTCACTTTCCAGAGTAAGTTTAGGTTTATGATACTTTAGAATCGACAGAGGCATTTCTTTTCTTCGAAAAAAGGATATAGCCAGTTCCCTTGGATCTCTCATCCGAAGCAAGAAACTCGATATATTGATACCAGTTATTAAATTTTCCTCAAAAAGATTGGTCCATGTCAACTGAAAACCGACGTAATTTTTCTTTTTCAGGAAGATGTCTAGGTCGGTTGGCGGTTTCCACTTCTTCTTCTTCTTCCCTTGCTTTTTCTTCTTTTTATCTTTTTCAATGTCTGATGCGCCAGACTCTTGTTTAACATCTTGTTGTTGATTTGGTTGATTTGATTTCGGCTTCTCTTGGTTTGGTTGATTTGATTTCGGCTTCTCTTGGTTTGGTTGATTTGATTTCGGCTTCTCTTGGTTTGGTTGATTTGATTTCGGCTTCTCTTGGTTTGGTTGATTTGATTTCGGCTTCCCTTGGTTTGGTCGATTTAATCTAGGATTTTCTTGGCCAGGCGGTTTTTTTTCTTCTTGATTTTGATTCTCTAATTCAAGATCCTTTTTTTCTTTTTCGTTGGCATTTTTTTTTTCACGACTATCACGGATGTTTTGATTGTTATTAAACTCGAAAAAAAGTAATTTGATTGGTATGATCCACGGGTTCATCCCATATTTTTCATAAATAGATTTCTTACTGCGCTGAGTTTGAGTTAGTCTTGCTTTATTCATTCCCATCCAGTCAAAAGGATGGTTTTTTTTTTTATTTTGGGATTCATTTTTGTTTTGGGATTCATTTTTTTGGGGGGATTCATTTTTGTTTTGGGATGAGTTGAATTGTTTATGAATCGCGTAATAAAAAAGATCTTTTTTATCAATTGTATTAATTATTGGAGAATAATGAGTCGCAATCTTAGTTTTTTTATTGATCCAGGTCTCAATATGTCTCGTCTTTCTAAAACAGATGATTTGCCAATCCAAATATTTTCTATCCGAATTTTTTCTACTATATCTCCGGATAGAAAAAAAATCAGGTTTATACGTGATGTACTTCGAGGGAATCCCTTGACCTTCGTTTCCTTGGAACGGCAATCTATAAATAGAAAAATCCTTTCCTTTTCCATAATTAAGATATTTATGTGATAAAAGATCATATTTGTAATGTTTTTGAAATTTCTCTGTTTTTGTTTTAACCGATAATGAAGCTGCTTTTTCTTTTTGTTTCTCAAAAAGAATTAATTGATTTTTTTCATTTTTTTCATATGAATCCAAACTTGGTACGTCTAGATTTTGAACCTTACGACTTTGATTGATCCGATTTCGCCACTTTTGTGACATAAATTTAGACAATCTAGTCTGAGATAAATCATATTGATAGCGGCCGCTTAACCAGTTTTTCCATTCAGTCAGTTCTGCATTTCCATGTTCTTTATGCCTTGATTCGAAATGGAATATTCCTTGTGTTCCAAAAAAATTCTTTATTCGTTCTTTAAGAAAAAGAGATGTTCGGGAATATTGAAGGACAAATTTCAAGGGATACTTGTAAATCCCTGGTCTTTGTGATAATTTGTAAAATACATATGCTTGTGACAAGGAAACTCTCTCACCAAAAGTCTTTGAATTTTGATTACCAATATTCTCAAACTTCTTTTTTATAGTCGAAATCCAATTCATTGGATTTTCATCAATTCCTTCGTGATTTGTTTGCTTAAAGTAACTGTATGTATCAAGAATTCTTTTTTTTAATTGAAGTAATGCAAGACACATTTCTACAATATGGTTCGAAATACGAATGAGAATTTGAGAGAAAATACTTTCAATGAAAAATACCAAAAAAACGCGCCCTTTCCTTATTAATCGCACATTTCTTCTTTTTACTATTTGCCAAAGGTTTTTTGAGGAGTCTAATCTTTTCTCAGCAAAACTCGCCTCGCTAGGACTAATATTTCTATCGGGTATTAATAATTTGGTTTTCTTGTCGTTTGTTATTTTTTCAATTTGATTTCTTATTGTACTTGTCCTATCGGACAGATCCTTTATTTTTTTTTCTATAAGTGAAGATTTTGTCCAATCCATAGATTGAATTCGACTAGCCGATTCATCCAAAATCTGATTCCTTATTATCAAATTTTGATCATTTTGAGTTTCACTCAATTCATACCCTTCCCTCACTCCAAATTTTGTATTTAGATTTCCTTTTTCAAGTTGTTTGATTTTGATAAACGGATCTAGAATCCATTTTGCCTTTTTTTTTAACAATTGAAAACTTTTTTTTTTCGCTTCTCTAATTCGTTTTTTAAATTCTTTATAAATAGGTTCAAGAGGATGAGGTTCGTCTCGGGGAGCACCAAAAGGCCGTTCCGTTTCCATTCCCCAGGTTGTTAAAAAAGAAGATTTTGCTTTTTTTCTTTTCGGATCTTTCCGTTTCTGATGGGGTCGTAGTTGAAAACTATACCGAAGACGGAAAGGTAAGAGGATTTTTATCTGCATACCGTCTGTTAACCAATTTAGCGGAAATTCTGTTTCGGATATTGGAACGCCATTGTGAGTACAGTTAACATAAATTTCTCTGCCCCGCGCCTTCCAATCTTCGTCCCAATCTTTGTACCACTCGGGGAATTTTTGGGGGAATTGAAATGGAAATAATAAAATAAGGCTCAAGTTTTTGGCTATAATCAATGAGGGTAATACAATATTTTTTCTAAGAATTGAGTGGGCTAGTAACAAATAACCCCTTATTGCGTGCGCATACGGAGTACTATCCCACAGTTCTGCTATTTCTAGTCGCTCCTCCTCCGCGTTCTCCCTTTTTTCTGCTTCGGCCTCCGCCTCGTCCTCCCTTTCTTGTGCCCCGTCCCCCCGTTCTTGTGCCTTGTCCTCTCCTTCTTGTGACTCGTCTTCCTCGTAATCCCAAGTTTTCACTTCTGCGCCTTTTCCTATCCAATTCCTAAAGATCCTAAAGATTGGATTCATAAAGATTGGATTCATAATTTTCAGTATTGGGGAGAAAATTGTGTCTATTCTGTCCAAAAAAAGCCGGGAATGCAGATTTGTTTGAAATAGTTTCCAAGTAACGGTTTTACGTCTTTGAGCGCGTACGGATCCTTTGATTAAATCTCGATTAAAATCCGATTGTTTCGAATAACGTATTAAAATATCCGCAGTATCATCATCCTCATCATCATACTCCTCCGCCTTCCCCCGCTTCGTATAATAGTCCTTCCAATCCAAAATGAATACAGTTTTGAAGGTTCTTGAAATAATTTGAGACCAGTCTGGGTCTACTTCGTCCATTTCCTCCGAATTGTCAAGCAATTGGTATTTCCATCGAGGAACCGTTTTCCCAATTTCTTTTAGGTCAAGTCCCTCCTTTGTGTTTTTTTGAATTGTTTGATCCTTTGGTTCAGTTGTACTTGTACCGAAGAAATATTGCACTTGATTTTCCGAATCCATTTTTCCTTGGTCTGAGAATACTGATTGTGCCTCAACTGTATCTAGTTTTTGTTCAAATTCTTGGTAATCAGGGAAAAGGCTACCATGAAACTTGTTTATCCACACTTTTTCGTTGGAATCCCCCGCAGGGGTAATTAAAGAATTATTTTCCTTCTTCTTTTCCTTCTCATTTTCCTTCTCATTTTCCTTCTCATTTTCCTTCTTAACGCTTGGGGGTAATTTGGGGATTGTTCCGCGAAAGGGCCCATTCAAAAAAGAATCGTATCTTTTAGGCAAGCAGTCTTGTGCAGTCTCATCATTACATAATCGAGTCCTTTTTTCGAGTCCATCCAGATCAAGAGACCCCCTTTCTAGAGCGTCAATTCGATGGAAAAGTTCGTTGCTCAGGCTATTTCTTTTTTGTTCATTGGTATAAATCCAATGATTATACAATTCATCAGAGGGGAGTTTTTCTGGTGTATACAAAAACCCCTTTCTTTCTATCATTTCAAAAAAGGTTGACAAACTTGGTGGATATGTAAAAGAGATTCTTTGTTTTCCATCACTTCGGCATGTATAAAAAAAATAGTCTGACATTTCAGTTCTTAGAGCCTTTTGAAATCCATCCGTTTTTATATATCGCAATGGTCGATTCCATCGGTTATAGTCGAAAAGAAAAGTCACAAGAGGCATTTCTGAACCGCAGAAGTCTTTCTTTTCTTTCAGTTTTTCATCTAGGTTGTTCGAATCTTCCGAAAAAGGGGAAAGGTCTGCCTCGGCGGATCCTTCTTGCCCCTGTTTGGAAGTTGTGTCTATTTCTACATCTGTTTCGTCTGCACTTTGGCCCCTTTCTACCGTTGCCGAGGTTTTTTTTTCTTTCTTTTTCTTATCCGCAGTCCTAATAGGTGACGGAATTCTGCCTAAATAGTAGACACAGGAGAGAAATAATAGAATGGTAAAGATTCGCTCCAGAGAATTTCGAAAGTCTGCCGCACGGTACCTATTCAATCTAATAGAACGATTTTGCCGTATCCAGAATAATACCAACTCAAACCCTTTCATGCACAAAATGTGACCAAGGAACCAACCAACAAAACTACTTGTTAAAAATAACATCTTGTTGTTGCATCGAAACATATAAATACTGATTACTCGGGGTAAGGTCGAACTCGGCAAAACGAAATGGTTGAATAGTGGAAAAATGATATTAGTAAGGAATACATATTGAGTGTATAAATTACGCATTGCATTTCTGGTGGTCGCTACCGAATCAAAAAAGTCTTTGTCATTGCGCCAAAAGAAATAAACCAAAAGATAGAGTAGACTTAGTATAGTTAGTGTATGAGGTGTACCCAATGCTAGATGGAGAGGTGCATAATAGATCGATATGAACATGATGAGCTGCCCCATCAGAAAACCAGTTGTTGCGGATACATCCTTCTCGCTTCCTTCTTCCATAACCCGAGCTCGGAGAAGCAAGAGATATGAGGGCCCTATGGTCCCTGCGGTCAGAAATCCATAAAAGAGTCCGGCCACAACGACTGAATTGCTTATCTGCATACATAAACGGACTAGAGTAGCTAGTCGAAACAAGTTGAACATGAAAATCAATCACCTCCTGTGGTTTTCTTTTTTACTTTTACAATGGAAACTTTTTTACTTTTAGTATGGAAATAGATAGAATAGAATATAGAATAAGACAGTCCTGAGAATTTCCTCTAAATACTTCCGTTTCCTCAATCACATAATATTTATGTTATATATAGATATTATCTACTAAAAATGCATTTGATGTAATATTTTATCTTTCTTGTCCTCTCTTCCACTAGAAATACATTATCCATTAGAAATAAATTATCCATTTCTTCCACTAGAAATACATTTAGAAATAAATACATTTCCACTTTCATTTACTTTCATTAGTGAAATTCCATCTGTGACCCTGTGACCAAAATGATGTAAACTCCAACGAATCAACCAAATGCAAAATGGAATTAACCCCCTCACGAACCTAAAAAATAAAGCCGGTAACGATGTGAAAAAAAAAAATAAATTTCGATAAGTATTTCTGCCTAGAGTCTAGATCTAGATTCTAAATTTCTAAATTAGAGAGATATAAATTTTGAAAAAATCATGGATAATGTATTTCTAATAATGTATTTCTAATGGATAATGTATTTCTAATGGAAATGTATTTATTTCTAAATGTATTTCTAGTGGAAGAAATGGATAATTTATTTCTAATGGATAATGTATTTCTAGTGGAAGAGAGGACAAGAAAGATAAAATATTACATCAAATGCATTTTTAGTAGATAATATCTATATATAACATAAATATTATGTGATTGAGGAAACGGAAGTATTTAGAGGAAATTCTCAGGACTGTCTTATTCTATATTCTATTCTATCTATTTCCATACTAAAAGTAAAAAAGTTTCCATTGTAAAAGTAAAAAAGAAAACCACAGGAGGTGATTGATTTTCATGTTCAACTTGTTTCGACTAGCTACTCTAGTCCGTTTATGTATGCAGATAAGCAATTCAGTCGTTGTGGCCGGACTCTTTTATGGATTTCTGACCGCAGGGACCATAGGGCCCTCATATCTCTTGCTTCTCCGAGCTCGGGTTATGGAAGAAGGAAGCGAGAAGGATGTATCCGCAACAACTGGTTTTCTGATGGGGCAGCTCATCATGTTCATATCGATCTATTATGCACCTCTCCATCTAGCATTGGGTACACCTCATACACTAACTATACTAAGTCTACTCTATCTTTTGGTTTATTTCTTTTGGCGCAATGACAAAGACTTTTTTGATTCGGTAGCGACCACCAGAAATGCAATGCGTAATTTATACACTCAATATGTATTCCTTACTAATATCATTTTTCCACTATTCAACCATTTCGTTTTGCCGAGTTCGACCTTACCCCGAGTAATCAGTATTTATATGTTTCGATGCAACAACAAGATGTTATTTTTAACAAGTAGTTTTGTTGGTTGGTTCCTTGGTCACATTTTGTGCATGAAAGGGTTTGAGTTGGTATTATTCTGGATACGGCAAAATCGTTCTATTAGATTGAATAGGTACCGTGCGGCAGACTTTCGAAATTCTCTGGAGCGAATCTTTACCATTCTATTATTTCTCTCCTGTGTCTACTATTTAGGCAGAATTCCGTCACCTATTAGGACTGCGGATAAGAAAAAGAAAGAAAAAAAAACCTCGGCAACGGTAGAAAGGGGCCAAAGTGCAGACGAAACAGATGTAGAAATAGACACAACTTCCAAACAGGGGCAAGAAGGATCCGCCGAGGCAGACCTTTCCCCTTTTTCGGAAGATTCGAACAACCTAGATGAAAAACTGAAAGAAAAGAAAGACTTCTGCGGTTCAGAAATGCCTCTTGTGACTTTTCTTTTCGACTATAACCGATGGAATCGACCATTGCGATATATAAAAACGGATGGATTTCAAAAGGCTCTAAGAACTGAAATGTCAGACTATTTTTTTTATACATGCCGAAGTGATGGAAAACAAAGAATCTCTTTTACATATCCACCAAGTTTGTCAACCTTTTTTGAAATGATAGAAAGAAAGGGGTTTTTGTATACACCAGAAAAACTCCCCTCTGATGAATTGTATAATCATTGGATTTATACCAATGAACAAAAAAGAAATAGCCTGAGCAACGAACTTTTCCATCGAATTGACGCTCTAGAAAGGGGGTCTCTTGATCTGGATGGACTCGAAAAAAGGACTCGATTATGTAATGATGAGACTGCACAAGACTGCTTGCCTAAAAGATACGATTCTTTTTTGAATGGGCCCTTTCGCGGAACAATCCCCAAATTACCCCCAAGCGTTAAGAAGGAAAATGAGAAGGAAAATGAGAAGGAAAATGAGAAGGAAAAGAAGAAGGAAAATAATTCTTTAATTACCCCTGCGGGGGATTCCAACGAAAAAGTGTGGATAAACAAGTTTCATGGTAGCCTTTTCCCTGATTACCAAGAATTTGAACAAAAACTAGATACAGTTGAGGCACAATCAGTATTCTCAGACCAAGGAAAAATGGATTCGGAAAATCAAGTGCAATATTTCTTCGGTACAAGTACAACTGAACCAAAGGATCAAACAATTCAAAAAAACACAAAGGAGGGACTTGACCTAAAAGAAATTGGGAAAACGGTTCCTCGATGGAAATACCAATTGCTTGACAATTCGGAGGAAATGGACGAAGTAGACCCAGACTGGTCTCAAATTATTTCAAGAACCTTCAAAACTGTATTCATTTTGGATTGGAAGGACTATTATACGAAGCGGGGGAAGGCGGAGGAGTATGATGATGAGGATGATGATACTGCGGATATTTTAATACGTTATTCGAAACAATCGGATTTTAATCGAGATTTAATCAAAGGATCCGTACGCGCTCAAAGACGTAAAACCGTTACTTGGAAACTATTTCAAACAAATCTGCATTCCCGGCTTTTTTTGGACAGAATAGACACAATTTTCTCCCCAATACTGAAAATTATGAATCCAATCTTTATGAATCCAATCTTTAGGATCTTTAGGAATTGGATAGGAAAAGGCGCAGAAGTGAAAACTTGGGATTACGAGGAAGACGAGTCACAAGAAGGAGAGGACAAGGCACAAGAACGGGGGGACGGGGCACAAGAAAGGGAGGACGAGGCGGAGGCCGAAGCAGAAAAAAGGGAGAACGCGGAGGAGGAGCGACTAGAAATAGCAGAACTGTGGGATAGTACTCCGTATGCGCACGCAATAAGGGGTTATTTGTTACTAGCCCACTCAATTCTTAGAAAAAATATTGTATTACCCTCATTGATTATAGCCAAAAACTTGAGCCTTATTTTATTATTTCCATTTCAATTCCCCCAAAAATTCCCCGAGTGGTACAAAGATTGGGACGAAGATTGGAAGGCGCGGGGCAGAGAAATTTATGTTAACTGTACTCACAATGGCGTTCCAATATCCGAAACAGAATTTCCGCTAAATTGGTTAACAGACGGTATGCAGATAAAAATCCTCTTACCTTTCCGTCTTCGGTATAGTTTTCAACTACGACCCCATCAGAAACGGAAAGATCCGAAAAGAAAAAAAGCAAAATCTTCTTTTTTAACAACCTGGGGAATGGAAACGGAACGGCCTTTTGGTGCTCCCCGAGACGAACCTCATCCTCTTGAACCTATTTATAAAGAATTTAAAAAACGAATTAGAGAAGCGAAAAAAAAAAGTTTTCAATTGTTAAAAAAAAAGGCAAAATGGATTCTAGATCCGTTTATCAAAATCAAACAACTTGAAAAAGGAAATCTAAATACAAAATTTGGAGTGAGGGAAGGGTATGAATTGAGTGAAACTCAAAATGATCAAAATTTGATAATAAGGAATCAGATTTTGGATGAATCGGCTAGTCGAATTCAATCTATGGATTGGACAAAATCTTCACTTATAGAAAAAAAAATAAAGGATCTGTCCGATAGGACAAGTACAATAAGAAATCAAATTGAAAAAATAACAAACGACAAGAAAACCAAATTATTAATACCCGATAGAAATATTAGTCCTAGCGAGGCGAGTTTTGCTGAGAAAAGATTAGACTCCTCAAAAAACCTTTGGCAAATAGTAAAAAGAAGAAATGTGCGATTAATAAGGAAAGGGCGCGTTTTTTTGGTATTTTTCATTGAAAGTATTTTCTCTCAAATTCTCATTCGTATTTCGAACCATATTGTAGAAATGTGTCTTGCATTACTTCAATTAAAAAAAAGAATTCTTGATACATACAGTTACTTTAAGCAAACAAATCACGAAGGAATTGATGAAAATCCAATGAATTGGATTTCGACTATAAAAAAGAAGTTTGAGAATATTGGTAATCAAAATTCAAAGACTTTTGGTGAGAGAGTTTCCTTGTCACAAGCATATGTATTTTACAAATTATCACAAAGACCAGGGATTTACAAGTATCCCTTGAAATTTGTCCTTCAATATTCCCGAACATCTCTTTTTCTTAAAGAACGAATAAAGAATTTTTTTGGAACACAAGGAATATTCCATTTCGAATCAAGGCATAAAGAACATGGAAATGCAGAACTGACTGAATGGAAAAACTGGTTAAGCGGCCGCTATCAATATGATTTATCTCAGACTAGATTGTCTAAATTTATGTCACAAAAGTGGCGAAATCGGATCAATCAAAGTCGTAAGGTTCAAAATCTAGACGTACCAAGTTTGGATTCATATGAAAAAAATGAAAAAAATCAATTAATTCTTTTTGAGAAACAAAAAGAAAAAGCAGCTTCATTATCGGTTAAAACAAAAACAGAGAAATTTCAAAAACATTACAAATATGATCTTTTATCACATAAATATCTTAATTATGGAAAAGGAAAGGATTTTTCTATTTATAGATTGCCGTTCCAAGGAAACGAAGGTCAAGGGATTCCCTCGAAGTACATCACGTATAAACCTGATTTTTTTTCTATCCGGAGATATAGTAGAAAAAATTCGGATAGAAAATATTTGGATTGGCAAATCATCTGTTTTAGAAAGACGAGACATATTGAGACCTGGATCAATAAAAAAACTAAGATTGCGACTCATTATTCTCCAATAATTAATACAATTGATAAAAAAGATCTTTTTTATTACGCGATTCATAAACAATTCAACTCATCCCAAAACAAAAATGAATCCCCCCAAAAAAATGAATCCCAAAACAAAAATGAATCCCAAAATAAAAAAAAAAACCATCCTTTTGACTGGATGGGAATGAATAAAGCAAGACTAACTCAAACTCAGCGCAGTAAGAAATCTATTTATGAAAAATATGGGATGAACCCGTGGATCATACCAATCAAATTACTTTTTTTCGAGTTTAATAACAATCAAAACATCCGTGATAGTCGTGAAAAAAAAAATGCCAACGAAAAAGAAAAAAAGGATCTTGAATTAGAGAATCAAAATCAAGAAGAAAAAAAACCGCCTGGCCAAGAAAATCCTAGATTAAATCGACCAAACCAAGGGAAGCCGAAATCAAATCAACCAAACCAAGAGAAGCCGAAATCAAATCAACCAAACCAAGAGAAGCCGAAATCAAATCAACCAAACCAAGAGAAGCCGAAATCAAATCAACCAAACCAAGAGAAGCCGAAATCAAATCAACCAAATCAACAACAAGATGTTAAACAAGAGTCTGGCGCATCAGACATTGAAAAAGATAAAAAGAAGAAAAAGCAAGGGAAGAAGAAGAAGAAGTGGAAACCGCCAACCGACCTAGACATCTTCCTGAAAAAGAAAAATTACGTCGGTTTTCAGTTGACATGGACCAATCTTTTTGAGGAAAATTTAATAACTGGTATCAATATATCGAGTTTCTTGCTTCGGATGAGAGATCCAAGGGAACTGGCTATATCCTTTTTTCGAAGAAAAGAAATGCCTCTGTCGATTCTAAAGTATCATAAACCTAAACTTACTCTGGAAAGTGAATCTGAACTTACTCTGGAAAGTGAACCTGAACTTACTCTGGAAAGTGAACTTAAACCTACTCTGGAAAGTGAACTTAAACCTACTCTAGAAAGTGAACTTAAGCCTCCTCTGGACAGTGAACCTGAATCTCCAATTCTATTTCCTAAAGCGCTAAACAGTGGAGAAATACTAATCAAACTAGTTCGTAGACCTAGAAAATGGAATGGGCCAGTAATTATGTATCAAACCATAGCTATTTCACTGATCTATAAGAATAAACATCCAATTACTATTAATAGAAAAACGAATCGAAAATGCCAAAAAAAACAAAATGTTGATAGGAATGATTTTTCTGAATTCATTATAAAAACAAAACAGAAAAAGATGGTTGGGAATATAGATGAAAATCGTTCTGATTTGCTTGTTCCTGAAAACATTTCATCTCCTAGACGTCGTAGAGAATTGCGAATTCGAAGTTGTTTAAATTCCGGGAAGGGAAATACAGATGTTGTGGGTAAAAAGAAAGTATTTTGCAACGAGAACAACGTAAGGAATTGTAGTCCACTTTTCACTAATAGCAAGCATCTTGATATAGAGACAACTCAATTCATTAAATTGAAATTGTTTCTTTGGCCGAATTACCGATTAGAAGATTTAGCTTGTATGAATCGCTATTGGTTTGATACTAGTAATGGTAGCCGTTTCAGTATGTTAAGGATACAGATGTATCGACGCTTGAGAATTCGTTGATGATATATTTCTTATAAGATATCTTTCTTATCTTAAAATTTGAACTCGAGGTATTCCTTCTATGACAACTTTCTACCCTCTCTTTTTGTGCCCTTAGTGGGCCTAATAGTTCCGGCAATGACTTCGTTCTCATCTATTCATTATCATCTATTCATCTTCAAAAGATTCTCTCGATCCGATGGAAGCAAATCTCATCGATTTATTTCAAGACCTGCACTTGATCATAATATCGATTTGTGAAATCGGTTNNNCATCTATTCATTATCATCTATTCATCTTCAAAAGATTCTCTCGATCCGATGGAAGCAAATCTCATCGATTTATTTCAAGACCTGCACTTGATCATAATATCGATTTGTGAAATCGGTTCGAAGCTCCCAACACATACATAAGAGCTTTTCTTTTTCTTATGTATGTGCAACCGTGAGCTTTAGTTTATCCATTCTTGTCTCTTGTATTTTAGCGAATTCTATTCCCTTATTACGTTACGAAACAATTTATTTATTTTTTTGAAAAAAAGAGAAATATCATACAGCCCAGGTAGTGCCCGGGTAGGAGTGAACATGAAAAAGAATCCTGGCTGGCTAGGCTGGCTGAGAAAAGTTGTAATAGTGACGGGGGCAGTGATGCGGCTTTTAGGGTTCTTCCTAAGAAGGCCACTTTCTGCGCCCAAACCACCAGATAGTGGGTATTCAAGTCCGCGGGAAAGGCCGTCGAAAAAGGAGAATCCATCGGAAGAGGCTTCTACGACAGGGGGATCCCAAGGAACCACTGGAACTCCTCAATTTGCGGATACTGAAATTCAATTGCTGGAATACAAAAATACACTTAATCATAAAAAAAAATAAAATAAGATACTTTCTATTAGTCATAAATAAAAATAATAAGAAAAGCTACTTTCGAGTAGTCATAAAAAGTCGAAGCTGGAACGACGATACGAGAGAATGAAGGGGCTGGGGCAACCCAAAATGGCAACTGGACCAAATTCATTCGAAGATCCGGGAAGAACATTCTTTCCGGGCAACCCAATTTGATGAGATAAAGTGTTTTTACAAAAAGAAATTAGAAGCTCGAATCAACGGTGAAGAATAAAGAATAATGGACCTCAGCAGCTGCTGAGGATGCTTCAGCGCGCGTGCGTCCTGTGCCACAACAGATCAGCGCGAGTTCCAGCTCTACGAGGACTACTGAAATCCGTAGGACTAGGTCTCCCGGTCCTTCCGATTCAGAAATTCCTCGGATTGGGGTAGGAGAAGATGAATCGTCCGGTGAAGCAATACACCAGTGGTGTATTGCTCTTTTTGTGCCTTTCTTTAGTGGGCCTAGTAGTTCCGGCAATGCAATGGCTTCTTTCTCATCTATTCATCTTCATCTCTTCTTCTTCAAAAGAAGAAGAGTCTCTCGATCCGATGGAAACAAATCTCATCGATTTCTTTCAAGACCTGCACTTGATCATAATATCGATTTGTGAAATCGGATCGAAGCTCCAGTTTACCCCATTTGACATTCGGTCTTTTATTTGTTAGTATACACACAAGCCCGCCACAAAGGGCCCATCCTCGCGAAAGGATTCTAAGTAAACAGGCAAGAGGGCCTTAACTTATGAAAGATGAGAAATCAACGACCGAGTTGGCTACAATTTCTGGTTCAATTTGTAGTAGTGACGGGGGCAGTGACTGTGATAAGTTTTGCATCCGCCTGGGGAGGTATGCGGCTTTGGAGTTTCTTCAGGAAACCACCTTCTGCGCCCAAACGACCCGACAGTGGGTGTTCAAGTCCACTGGAAAGGCCGTCGAAAACAGAGACTCCATCGGAAGGGGCTTCCTCCGAAACTCCTAGACTTAAGGATACTTCTGAGGAAGAAGGCTTTACCGTAGCGGTGCTACATTGGCAGCAGCAAAAAGAACTTTTGGCGCAAAAATTGGACGCAAGCCTTACTCGGAGCGCCGAACTCGAGTGCGAACTCGAGGAGCACGTAAAACGGGGCTCGAGCGAGGAGGAAATTTCCCGAGTCCTCCAAGCTTTGACCAAAGAGGAAAAGTACCGGAAAACCGAAAATTTGGAGGATTCCCTCTTATCCCAAGATGAAATTGAAGACTTGGAAAGGGATTATCTAGAGGTTAAAGCAAGAGCAATAGCCCGCGCTTCTGCTGCGCGGCGCGCAAAGCATGCGCGGCGTATTACTATATACTATATTAGGTTACGGGCAAGTTCCGCAAGAAAAATGGCTCTCAGGAGAAATAAATCTCCCGGTTCTTCCGATTCTGACAATTTGAGGATTTCCTCAGGAGACAAAGCTTCCAGCCCTGGGCTAAGGCCACGGTGATGTCATTCTTTCTTTTTGTGCCTTTAGTGTTAGTGGGCCTAGTAGTTCCACCAATGCAATGGCTTCTTTCTCATCTATTCATCTTCAAAAGAGTCTCTCGATCCGATGGAAGCAAATGAGACTTGTACGAATAATGAAAATGGTCGAATTCAAATAATGTAAAAGCCGAACAGTTGCCATTCGCCCTTTTATAGGGTAAGAGTTATATAAGCTCCCAAAAGCGGGGCCCAATCCGATCGAACGGATTCCAACCAAGTATTCAAGGAGATTTCCGCAATGAGTCAGAAGAAGCCAGGGCCGGATAGGGATAGGTGGATGGCATTTCTTTTTTACGGTTTCGAGATTACAAAAGTGATCTTGGCCTGTTTTACATTCGCCTGGGGCGCCATGCGGCTTTGGCGCTTCTTTCGCAAATTCTGATACTGATAGTATTTGGATTGATTATTAATTAAATCAAGATTAGTCTGTATTGTATCCCAAATGAAAATGAATGTCATTATTTTTATTGATTGGTCAAATCCATACCATATCTGTAATCTGTAGAAACTTCAAATCAAATAAATAGGAGAGGGAGAAGGACTCTTTTTATGGTAAAAAGTACATTTATTTCAGTTATTTCGCAAGAAGAAAACACGGGGTCTGTTGAATTTCAAGTATTCAGTTTCACCAATAAACTAAAGAAAGTAACTTCACATTTAAAATTACACAAAAAAGATTATTTATCTCAGAGAGGTCTACAAAAAACTCTGGGCAAACGTCAACGGTTGCTGACGTATTTGTCAAATAAAAATAGAGTACGTTATAAAGAATTAATAGATCAGTTGGATATTCGGGAGTTAAAAACTCGTTAAGTTAAGTGATAAGTTAATTGGAAGAGCCCTTGTAGCATTATTTGATTTTTCAGAGCTTGAATTTTGATGAACTTTATTTCGTTTTCAGCAATTCATAGAATACTGATCCTGAATCGGGGAAAACGCATATGAATGTACCGACTACAAAAAAAGACCTCATGATAGTCAATATGGGTCCTCACCACCCATCAATGCATGGCGTTCTTCGCCTCATCATTACTCTCGACGGTGAAAATGTTATTTACTGTGAACCTAGATTGGGTTATTTACACAGAGGGATGGAAAAAATTGCGGAAAACCGAACAATTATACAATATCTACCTTATGTAACACGTTGGGATTATTTAGCTACTATGTTTACAGAGGCAATAACCGTAAACGCCCCAGAACGTTTGGGAAATATTCAAGTACCTAAAAGAGCTAGCTATATCAGAGTCATTATGTTGGAATTGAGTCGCATAGCTTCTCATCTGTTATGGCTCGGCCCTTTTATGGCAGATATTGGTGGGCAGACGCCTTTCTTCTATATTTTCAGAGAGAGAGAATTGATATATGATCTATTCGAAGCTGCCACAGGTATGCGACTGATGCATAATTTTTTTCGTATCGGAGGAATCGCTGCTGATTTACCTCATGGTTGGGTAGATAAATGTTTGGATTTCTGTGAGTATTTTTTAACAGGAATTGCTGAATATCAAAAGCTTATTACGCAGAATCCTATTTTTTTGGGCCGAGTTGAAGGAGTGGGCATTGTTAGTGGGGAGGAAGCCATAAATTGGGGTTTATCTGGGCCGATGCTACGGGCTTCCGGACTCCAATGGGATCTTCGTCAAATTGATCATTATGAGTGTTATGATGAATTTGATTGGGAAGTACAATGGCAAAAAGAGGGGGATTCATTAGCCCGTTATTTCGTCCGAATCAGTGAAATGATGGAATCCATAAAAATGATTCAACAAGCTCTAGAAGGACTTCCTGGGGGGCCCTATGAGAATTTAGAAGTCCGGCGCTTTGGCAGAGAAAGGGATTCAGAGTGGAATGATTTTGAATATCGATTCATTAGTAAAAAACCATCTCCAGCTTTTGAATTGTTGAAACAAGAGCTTTATATGAGAGTGGAGGCTCCAAAGGGAGAATTAGGAATTTTTCTGATAGGGGATCAGAGTCTTTTTCCCTGGAGATGGAAAATTCGTCCACCGGGTTTTCTCAATTTGCAAATTCTTCCTCAGCTAGTTAAAAGAATGAAATTGGCGGATATTATGACGATACTAGGGAGTATAGATATCATTATGGGAGAAGTTGATCGTTGAAATGATAATTGATACAACGGAAGTACGGGCTATTAATTCTTTTTCTCGATTGGAATCCTTAAAAGAGGTGTATGGGCTCACACGCTTGCTTGTACCTATTTTTATTCCTCTATTTGGAATCACAATAGGGATATTCATAATTGTGTGGTTAGAAAGAAAAATATCTGCAGGAGTACAACAACGTATGGGACCAGAGTATGCAGGTCCTTTTGGAATTCTTCAAGCTCTAGCCGATGGGATAAAACTACTTTTGAAAGAGGATCTTCTCCCATCTAGAGGAGATATTCGTTTATTTAGTCTCGGACCGTCCCTAGCAGTTATATCCATTTTACTAAGTTATTCAGTAATTCCTTTTAGCTACCGGCTTGTTCTAGCGGATCTCAGTATAGGTGTTTTTTTATGGATTGCCATTTCAAGTCTTGCTCCTTTTGGACTTCTTATGTCAGGATATGGTTCGAATAATAAATATTCCTTTTTAGGTGGTCTACGAGCTGCTGCTCAATCGATTAGTTATGAAATACCATTAACTCCATGTGTTTTATCCATATCTCTACGTGCGATTCGTTTGGACATGAGCTGTTACCTATTTCTTTTATTTCTAGGAAAGAAAGGAGTGAAATGGATTGAGTAGATATCTTCATTTTTTGATTCATCATTCCGGATAATGAACTCAATAAGATAAGTTCTATGAGTGAAACAAAACAGCTTATAAATTTGCAGTAAAAAGATGAAGTCTCATTCCCTATGTGCGAGAGTTAAGCATCCATAAGCAGAATAAATGACCCCAAGATTTGTTGATTAGCAATCATGGTTTGACGCGGTTAGAAAAGAGCAACTCTATGGAGTTTTCACTATTGTCTGTCATAACGGGGGTTGGGCAAAAATGAGTGGGCGGTTAGGAATACTAAGGTACATAATGGATTCGTAATGGAGATAATCTAAGTTACCTAAATGGGTCTCTCCGCATAAAAGGAATTGGGGTGGGGGCTTTAAGTTAGTAGAAACGATCAAGCAGTACTTCCCCAGGATCCCGATCCTGAGTATGCTCCTACCCATTGGTTAAAGAAATGGCTATCCGAAACGAAGTAACCTTTTTTTAGAGCTTCCTTGTCTTTTTCTATGAAATGTGAAAGAAGAACCGGAACGAAAGAAATATGCAATAGAAAAGAAAAATACGAACTATTTGATCTCTATTCATACCGAGAGAATTAGTATCATGATTCATGAACTAATGGAATGCCTAATCTTTTTTCGTAATCGAAAAAGGGTCGAAATTTATACAATGAGTATTTTCTTTTTATTGAAGGATTCAGTTATTACTGAACGAAGCGAAATTACACATTTTTTGAAATTAGAAATATACATTAGAAATCGAAAGGGTGAGATCAATTCAGAAGCACCTTTTTGTTATTTTATTATAGCAGACAGAATTGGATTGGTATAATGTGGGACTCTTCGATCCATCTTTACTCTATCTACTCAACTAATATATCGAGATACTAACGAGCCCGTCCTTAGATTTTTTTATGACGACCACCGAGGAGCCGTATGAGGTGAAAGTCTCATGTACGGTTCTGCAATAGCGATGGCAGCAGTGATGTTATCATCGACTATGATTATCTAACAGTTCAAGTACAGTTGAAATAGTGGAGGCACAGTCCAAATATGGTTTTTGGGGTTGGAATCTGTGGCGTCAACCTATAGGATTTACGGTTTTTCTCATTTCTTCCCTAGCCGAATGTGAAAGATTACCTTTTGATTTACCAGAAGCGGAGGAAGAATTAGTAGCAGGTTATCAAACCGAATATTCGGGTATCAAATTTGGTTTATTTTACGTTGCTTCCTATCTAAATCTACTAGTCTCTTCATTATTTGTAACAGTTCTTTACTTGGGCGGTTGGAATCTCTCTATCCCGTTCCTATTCATTCCTCATTTTTTCGGAATAAATGAACTGAGTGGAGTCTTTGGAACAACAATTGGTATTTTGATTACATTAGCAAAAGCTTATTTGTTCCTGTTCATTTCTATCACAACAAGATGGACTTTGCCTAGGATGAGAATGGACCAACTATTAAATCTTGGGTGGAAATTTCTTTTACCTATTTCTCTCGGGAATCTATTATTGACAACTTCTTCCCAACTCCTTTCACTGTAAAGACATAAGACATTCATTGTATTTTCGATTCCTAAGTTTTCTTAAACAAGAGAAAGAAAATTTCAATTATTCATAGAGATTTATGATATGCTTCCTATGATAACTGGGTTCATGAATTATGGTCACCAAGCCGTAAGAGCTGCAAGGTATATCGGCCAAAGTTTCATAATTACCTTATCTCATACGAGTCGTTTACCTGTAACTATTCAATATCCCTATCAAAAATGGATTCCATCAGAGCGTTTTCGCGGTCGAATCCACTTTGAATTTGATAAATGCATTGCTTGTGAAGTATGTGTTCGTGTATGTCCTATAGATCTACCCACTGTTGATTGGAGATTGGAACCCGAAATTCGAAAGAAACGATTACTTAATTATAGTATTGATTTTGGAATATGTATATTTTGTGGGAATTGTGTCGAGTATTGTCCAACAAATTGTTTATCAATGACTGAGGAATATGAACTTTCTACTTATAATCGTCACGAATTGAATTATAATCAAATTGCCTTGGGTCGGTTACCAATGTCAGTAATTGGAGATTCCTTAATTCGAACCATTATGACTTCGACTCAAATCAAATAAAAAATGTGTAAACCGCTTGATTCGATTACCAATTACTCCAATTTCCGATTACTATTACGAAATACTAAAGGAGCAAATCTTCCATTTTGCTCGGCAAATAAGTAACTAAAACTAACAGCGATTTCAGATTCATTGCTCAGAATCATGTCTTGCACAAATACATTATCCGTATCCGTGATTTTTTCGAAATCTACATCTCTCTAAATGAATAATATTTCTTATATATCTAGAGAATTTCTATATCAACCCCCAATCTAGGATTGGATTCCATTCAGAGCGTATCCTAAAAAGAGTCGGGTAACCTATTTTTTCCCGGTCTGGTCAAAAAGATCATGAACCATTTAAGCTTATTTCTCTATTATTTGACATAGAATGGATTTCACTGGACCAATACATGATTTTCTTTTAGTATTTTTGGGATCGGTTCTTCTATTAGGAGGTCTGGGAGTGGTATTACTTACCAATCCAATTTTTTCTGCCTTTTCCTTGGGGTTAGTTCTGGTTTGTATATCCCTATTCCATATTCCATCGAATTCCCATTTTGTAGCTGCTGCACAGCTCCTTATTTACGTGGGGGCCATAAATGTGTTAATCGTATTCGCTGTGATGTTCATGAATGACTCAGAATATTACAAGGATTTCGGTCTTTGGACCGTTGGAGAAGGAGTCACTTCCCTAGTTTGTACAAGTCTTTTTGTTTCGCTAATTACTACTGTCCCAGATACTTCATGGTACGGTATTATTTGGACTACAAGATCAAACCAGATTTTAGAGCAGGATTTTGTAAATAATGGTCAACAAATTGGGACTCATTTATCAACCGATTTTTTTCTTCCCTTTGAACTCATTTCTATAATTCTTTTAGTTGCCTTAATAGGTGCAATTGTTATGGCCCGTCAGTAATAAAAAGAACGACTTCGAATGAAAGAGTTCTGTCCTCTCAAAAGACTTCCTTCTTATCACACCCATTTTCCTTCACTTCAATTCCATTTTTCTATTTTTCATGTATAAAAGTTTTAGTTCAATCTATTCTAGTACCAATACCTTCCTTTGTTCTGGACTTGTGAGATTCGAGTCAATAAAATGGATTAAGGTGGCATTTTTGTTCCTATTGAAAGCAAATAAATCCAGATTGATGAGGGGTTGGTCAATGATGCTTGAACATGAACTTGTTTTGAGTGCCTTTTTATTTTCTATCGGTATTTATGGATTGATCACAAGTCGAAATATGGTTAGAGCACTTATGTGTCTTGAGCTTATACTGAATGCGGTTAATTTGAATTTCGTAACATTTTCTGATTTCTTTGATAGTCGCCAATTAAAAGGAGACATTTTCGCGATTTTTGTGATAGCTATTGCAGGCGCTGAAGCCGCTATTGGACCAGCTATTGTTTCGTCAATTCATCGTAACAGAAAATCCACTCGTATCAATCAATCGAACTTGCTGAATAAATAGCGGTAATCATCGAAATACTGAATAGAATATTCACCAATTCAAATTGGTATGTACGATAGAAACAAAGCCCATGTTTGCTAAAACGTAATAAATCAAAGTATCTTGGACCGCTATCATGAGCAGATCCAGAAATAGATTGATTCGAAATCGATTCTGGTAAACCCTCGATTCGTCTGGTGTCTACCATATATGATTCCTTTATGATTTTACTAGATCGAAAATTTATGACGTTCAAAAAGTGGATAGATACCATGTCACATTCAGTAAAGATTTATGATACATGTATAGGGTGTACTCAATGTGTGCGAGCCTGCCCCACAGATGTATTAGAAATGATACCTTGGGACGGATGTAAAGCTAAGCAAATTGCTTCTGCCCCAAGAACAGAAGACTGTGTAGGTTGTAAGAGGTGTGAATCCGCTTGTCCAACAGATTTCTTGAGTGTCCGGGTTTATTTATGGCATGAGACAACGCGAAGCATGGGGCTAGCTTATTGATACGTTCTAGAAAACTCTACTTGAACCCATTTTTTTTCTCCTTACCGACAAAAACCCGTACTCGATCAAAAAGATTATTTCGAGCACGGGTTTTTTGGTCAAAGTGTATCTTGTCTTTACCACGAATTCTTTTCCTTGGTTAACAATAATTGTGATTTTGCCGATATCCGCGGGTTCTTCCATTTTCTTTTTTCCTCATAGGGGAAATAAGATGATTAGGTGGTATACTCTCTCTATATGCACAATAGACCTACTTCTAACGACCTATGCATTCTGTTATCATTTCCAATTTGACGATCCCTTAATCCAATTAGAACAGGATTTTAGATGGATCCATTTTTTTGATTTTCACTGGAGACTCGGAATCGATGGAATTTCCATAGGACCCGTTTTCCTGACGGGATTCATCACTACTTTAGCGACTTTAGCGGCTCGGCCAGTGACTCGGGATTCACGATTGTTCCATTTCCTGATGTTAGCAATGTACAGCGGCCAAATAGGATCATTTTCTTCTCGAGATCTTTTACTTTTTTTTATCATGTGGGAGTTAGAATTAATTCCTGTTTACCTACTTCTATCCATGTGGGGAGGAAAGAAACGTTTGTACTCAGCTACAAAGTTTCTTTTGTACACTGCGGGGGGTTCTGTTTTTCTATTAATGGGAGTTCTGGGCATGGGTTTCTATGGTTCCAACGAAGCAACCTTACATTTTGAAACCTCAGCGAATCAATCGTATCCGGTGGCATTGGAAATACTATTCTATTGTGGATTTCTTATTACTTATGCTGTCAAATCACCGATTATACCCTTACATACATGGTTACCAGATACCCATGGGGAGGCACATTACAGTACGTGTATGCTTCTAGCCGGAATCTTATTAAAAATGGGAGCGTATGGATTGGTTCGGATCAATATGGAATTCTTACCCCACGCTCATTCTATATTTTCCCCCTGGTTGATGATACTAGGTACAGTTCAAATAATCTATGCAGCTTCAACATCTCCTGGCCAACGCAATTTAAAAAAGAGAATAGCCTATTCTTCTGTATCTCATATGGGTTTTACAATTATAGGAATTGGTTCTATAACCGATACAGGACTAAATGGAGCCATTTTACAAATCATTTCTCACGGATTTATTGGTGGTGCGCTTTTTTTCTTGGCAGGAACGAGTTACGATAGAATACGTCTTGTTTATCTCGACGAAATAGGCGGAATAGCTATCTCAATGCCTAAAATATTTACAATGTTCAGTAGCTTCTCGATGGCTTCTCTTGCATTGCCGGGAATGAGTGGTTTTGTTGCCGAATTGGTAGTCTTTTTTGGAATAATTACCAGTCCAAAATCTCTTTTAATGCCAAAAATACTCATGACTTTTGGAATGGCAATTGGAATGATAGTAACTCCTATTTATTCATTATCTATGTCACGCCAGATGTTCTATGGATACAAGCAATTTCCCGCCCCAAACTCTTCTTTTTTGGATTCTGGACCACGAGAACTTTTTGTTTCGATCTGTATCTTTCTACCTGTAATAGGGATTGGTATTTATCCGGATTTCCTTCTCTCACTATCCGTTGACAAGGTAGAAGCTATCCTATCTAATTACTTTTATAGATAAGATAGTTTTCATGAATAAGATAGAAAATAATGCTATGATTTCGAAAACCATTCGCTGGACAATGAAAAAAAAATAAGTCTTCTTTTTCCTTATCTTAAGGAAAAAGAAAATGAAGTCCATTCGAATCAGATACGTTTGGAGTTTTTGAGAACCATTTGAATCACTACTGGATTCAAATGGTTCACACAAACTTCAGACTATGTTCCTCTAGATTGGGTCACTTCTTCAATTCGATGTTACTGTGAATGAGCCATAACTATGTAATCCTATTCCTAATAGATTGACCCCAAAATAACATATCCAAATTATAAGAAATCCAAGAGAAGCCACAATTGCGGAATTCGTGCCTTGTACATTTTGATTTGTTCTCATATGTAAATAAATTGCAAATAGGGTCCAAGTAATACATGCCCAAGTTTCCTTGGGATCCCAATTCCAATATGACCCCCATGCCTCATTCGCCCATACCGCGCCCGAAAGAATACCTATGGTTAAAAAGAGAAACCCTAGACTAATGACACGATAACTCCAACGATCCAATTGCTGAATCAACTGATACATGTGATAATTTCTAAATGAAAGAAAAAAAGTGTTTCGTAAAACACTGCCTCTTTCATTTGTGTATTGGATTTCATCAAAACCAAATGACCCTGTTAATAAATGATTTCTTTTGCCAAAAATATCTATGCGTGTTCGAAATGTAATGACTAGAAGCGCTACTGAGAATAACGAGCCGCATAAAAGAGCTGCATAGCTCAATACCATCATACTTACGTGCATCATTAACCACTGAGATTGGAGAGCAGGTACTAATATTGTGGATTGATGCATTTCTGCGAAAAGACCGGAAGTAACAAAGCCTTGAGTCAAAATAGTACTTGGCGCGGTTATTGCGCTTAAATGGGTTTTTTGGTTCCTAAAATGTGGAACCATATGAATAATGGAAAAACCCCACGAAAGAAACATTACTGATTCATATAAATCACTTAAGGGGAAATGTCCCGAAGAAATCCAACGAGTAACTAACAATCCTGTTATACAGAAAAAGGTAGCTATCATGCCTTTTTCTGACGAATTATAGAGTCCTAGCGTTTCGTAGACTAATAATAAGGTTAGTAAATAAATACTAATTACAATTGAAACGATCGAAAAAGAAATGTGAGTGAATATATGTTGTAAAGTCGAGAATATCATAAACAAATCCTAAAATAAAAAAGAAAAGGGGGATCCTTCAAGACTAGAATGGAAATACGGAATTCCATTCATTATTCATTATAGGATTTATTGTATCTCTTTTCGAAGATGCCGCTACTCGGACTCGAACCGAGATGCTCTAGCACTGCTTCCTAAGAGCAGCGTGTCTACCGATTTCACCATAGCGGCTTACTCGAAAACATAATAGCCCATCCCTATTCAATCGTCGAGATTCTAAGGAGTCAATTCAATCAAATCTTTTTTAGGGAATCTGACAATCAATGAAAAAACACTCGTTAAAATGACTAATTGAACGTTCAACAATCATTAGTATTGTGGGATCGTAGGGTGTTAGGTTTCACTTTCACAAAGAGCTTTCCATTGGTTTCACTTCGCCTGGAATGGAAATGCAGCAGTTGGAACTAGATAGTTCTGTCCTCTATCCAGGCATAGAACTAAAAGGTTTCAATCTTTCTCGGAATTTTCGCGTACTTCAAAAAAAAAGATTCTATATTTCTAAAGAAAAGAAAGCTCTCAAGATCTATATATAGATATAGATCTTGATGAATTCCACAGCCCAAATATAGGACCCTTATTTGGACTACATATTAGGAATAGATAATCCAAAAAAATCCTTCCTAAAGGAAAAAGAAGACTTTTCTTTTAGTTAGTGTATTATGATTATGAAAAGTGAATCGATGAGGAAAATGACAACCCCCATCTCACAAATTCGAAAAACCGACTCAAAAGAAAGCTAAACCTTTGTATCTTGTCCTTCACTACTTCGTCAAAAAATGGAGAATACAGTAAGCAGAGGACTTCTTATTCTGCATACCGCAATAACCAGTCCCGTCTCGTATTGATCCGTTGAAAAGAAAAATATGAGTTAATGGGAATCCTTCATTTTAGAAATGACAATACAATTCAGGGAGTCATATTGATTCAGATTCTTCCAAAACCAGACTTGGTTTTTTTTTTTATTTTTTTTTTATCGTACAAAAAACTTTTCGCATTCCCGGTAGAAAGAGATTTCGCTAATGAAAATGCTTTTCTCGCTGCCCAATACCCCTTTCTTTTCCAAATATTTTTACGAATACGCTTTTTTGACAGAGAAGTACGTTTCTTTGGAACCGCCATTCAAAAATGAAGAGGTTGCTCATTGTTTAGAGTTGGATGTGAAAGACATGTATTGTTCGGATTATTCTTTTTATTTTATTCTATTTATTCCCTAGATGATACTTCCTTGATAACATACAATAGAGATACGCGTGCCTCGCATAGAATATTCCTAGGTAAAAAATGGGATAGGTTCTTTTTTTTTTATTTTAGGGGAACCTTTTTTACAACATACAATATCCGAAGAAAGAAGAATTCCTACTGATTGGTACCTTTCTATCCGAACCCTCAGTCGAATCTATATCGTAAGAGAGGTTTTCGAATTCCCCCTAAATACTTAGTTCCACTATAGCTCAGAGCTCGTCCGGGGTCTCCGGGGAGCTCTCGTCCTGCCCCGCAGCGCTGGATTCTCCTTCTCCTGGCGCAGTGAGCCGAGCGCCTTTTTGGGCTTCCTTGTGGAGCCGCAGGGTGATTGCACCCCGGGAATTTGACTGTTCCTGCGGAGGGATTCGAAGCTCTTGCATTTCCGAAGCCGGAGGAATGGGATTTGCTGGAGGCTCCGGAGGCTTCGGTTTCGGGGAAAAAAACCAACGCCCCCCCAAAACAAAAACCCCAATAAGAGCATTCAAGGACCCGAATATCGACATTAAAGATCGCGCCTTGTTGTCAACCAGAGCTTGAGCTTGGGAAATCAACAAGCGTAACCAAAAGAGAACCTTGGTGAAAATCCCAGAGATTCCCAAGCAGCCTTGTACAAGTCCGACTACCCACCGTCTCAGTAAACGTAGAGTCGCTAGTCGAAACAAATTGAACATGAAAATCAATCACCTCCTGTGGTTTTTTTTTTTTTACTTTTACAAGGGAAACTTTAGGATGGAAATAGATAGAATCTATAGAATAGAATATAGAATAAGACAGTCCTGAGAATTTCCTCTAAATACTTCCGTTTCCTCAATCGCATAATATTTCTATTATATATATATATATAGAATTGTTGGTTGGGTTTGTAATGGCGGGCATTCACTATTCAGGGTTCAACTAGTATACCCCGGTGAATTCCACAATTTCAAAATGAGAGAGAGACCTCTTTCCGTTTCGGATCATGGATAAATAGATTTTTTTATCCATGATAGAATCATATCACGCAAATCTACTATTGTCACTATGAAAATAGGAAGGTTGCAACCACCAAAACGGAATCAAACCATGCCCCTTACCTAGAGAATCTACCTAGATTCTTTAGTATCTAGGTAAGTTCAAAAGCTAAGAAAAGAAAGCTAAGAAAAGGGGGAATAAGAAAGAAAAAATGATACAATACTCACATAGGATAGGACAGCCCCCTTTCATAGATCTATAAAATTCTGCTGAAATTGATTAGAGGATCTTACTTATGCTTATGCTGCCCCACATCGCTGGATTTGGCTTGGTCTCTCGGCACAAGCAATGAGCCGGCGAGTTCCTAAACCGGAAGGCCCCCTGTCCTCGGGGAGCCGCAAGGTGCTCGAACTAGAGACCCCAGGACCAGGAGGAGTCGGCGTGCGGTTATCCGTCTCTTCCACTTGTAGCTTGGAGCTTCACTTTTGCACTTTCCAAAAGGGAAATCTTGAAGTATAAGCGGGGAATCTCTTTTGATTTGATCACACTCTGATGAGTCTTTATTTTATGGTTTCGTCTAAGATGCTACGCCTCCCTTTTTGGAGTGGACCATTTTTTGGAATGCAGTTTCCCATTTCCCAAAAGGCCAATCCGATTCATTCTTGTGAAAAATGAAAAAAGCCCGCTCTTTGTCGGCCAAGAGAGTTTTGTTGAACTTTAAAGTCTCATCAAGTCTTTGTAAGCGGACTTGAGTAGATGGGCGCGGCGGAGTTTGTGGGTTACCGAATAACCACACAAAGAGCCCAGTACAACCAAAATTGAGACCTGCCATCCCTACTAAAGCCACTGCAAAAACGCCGGCCACTTTTGTCACTAATTTGACCACCCAATGATTATGATTGAACATGCATGATACCTCCTAAGCATGTATAAGATTTCCCGGTCAATCCCTAACTCGACTGTTAGCAACTTTAACTATAACCGGGATTGATGCATATCTAAATCTATTTAGATTGATTCATGATCTAATTCTATCATGCAAATCTACTATTGTCAATGTTACAATAGTAGGGTTGTAACCACCCAAATGGAAGGTTACAACCACCAAAAAAGAATCAAACCATAATCCTCACAGAGATAGCACAGCCTCCCTTTACCTTACATAGATCTAAAATCATTAGAGTAGGCCTGGCGGATCCTGCCACGCAGGCCGGAAATCTTGTTCTTCGCCCGGCGCAATCAGTCGATTGCCTGAACCGGAAGGAAGGGCCGTCCGGTCCTCTTGGAGCCGCAGGTTGATCGAATTTAAGTTAACTACCTGCAGTTGACTGTTCCTGTGGATGTGGAGGGATGCATTCCGAATAGGGCCCTTGTTTTGGGCCTCTACTAACAGGGACTTCCTTTCGTCTAACACGGAAAGTTCCGCCGTTAACACGCAACAAGATTCATATAATCCCCTTGCGACACCCTTTTCCAGCCGTAGGAATGAATTGAGGGGCTCTAGATCGCTGGAATCCCCCGCCTCGACCTCATCGCGAAGTTGTCCTCGTACCAGATCATCGCCAGATTGTAACCGGCGAAGCGCCTCCGTTAAAAGTAACCACTGTTTTGCTGACTGGAACCTTTTTCTTTGAATTTGAAAATCGATTCGCTTAATTTCTTCAGCACTATCAAACTTTTGATAGTAACGATCCACAGAAGTATAAGGAGGGTTCCAAGAAGCCCTGGGGATTTGTACACACCGACACCACACGATCAAGAAACTACCCCCCGCAGCCCAAAAGGAAAAGAGAATTTTCCCTGATCCTATCAGAAACTGATACAAGCATTTTTGCAAATTAGAATGCCTCGCGGATGCAAAGACGCTGGACACTTTGGTCACTACTTTGACCAACCAATGATTCCACATGGGACATACCTCCTCTGTATGGATCAGATTCCCCAGTCCATTTCTAACTCGCCTTATTAGAAATTTTTTAAAGACCCGGATGAATCAATCTAAAAAAAGTAGATTGATTCAAGATAGAATCATATCACGCAAACCCACTATTGTCAATGTTACAATAGTAACGGTTGTAACCACCCAAATGGAAGGTTACAACCACCAAAAAAGAATCAAACCATAATCCTCACAGAGATAGCACAGCCTCCCTTTCCTTACATAGATCTAAAATCATTAGAGTAGGCCTGGCGGATCCTGCCACGCAGGCCGGAAATCTTGTTCTTCGCCCGGCGCAATCAGTCGATTGCCTGAACCGGAAGGAAGGGCCGTCCGGTCCTCTTGGAGCCGCAGGTTGATCGAATTTAAGTTAACTACCTGCAGTTGACTGTTCCTGTGGATGTGGAGGGATGCATTCCGAATAGGGCCCTTGTTTTGGGCCTCTACTAACAGGGACTTCCTTTCGTCTAACACGGAAAGTTCCGCCGTTAACACGCAACAAGATTCATATAATCCCCTTGCGACACCCTTTTCCAGCCGTAGGAATGAATTGAGGGGCTCTAGATCGCTGGAATCCCCCGCCTCGACCTCATCGCGAAGTTGTCCTCGTACCAGATCATCGCCAGATTGTAACCGGCGAAGCGCCTCCGTTAAAAGTAACCACTGTTTTGCTGACTGGAACCTTTTTCTTTGAATTTGAAAATCGATTCGCTTAATTTCTTCAGCACTATCAAACTTTTGATAGTAACGATCCACAGAAGTATAAGGAGGGTTCCAAGAAGCCCTGGGGATTTGTACACACCGACACCACACGATCAAGAAACTACCCCCCGCAGCCCAAAAGGAAAAGAGAATTTTCCCTGATCCTATCAGAAACTGATACAAGCATTTTTGCAAATTAGAATGCCTCGCGGATGCAAAGACGCTGGACACTTTGGTCACTACTTTGACCAACCAATGATTCCACATGGGACATACCTCCTCTGTATGGATCAGATTCCCCAGTCCATTTCTAACTCGCCTTATTAGAAATTTTTTAAAGACCCGGATGAATCAATCTAAAAAAAGTAGATTGATTCAAGATAGAATCATATCACGCAAACCCACTATTGTCAATGTTACAATAGTAACGGTTGTAACCACCCAAATGGAAGGTTACAACCACCAAAAAAGAATCAAACCATAATCCTCACAGAGATAGCACAGCCTCCCTTTACCTTTCATAGATCAAATCCGTTTTGACCCCCGTCTTGAAGCTTCACTTTTGCACTTTCCAAAAGGGAAATCTTGAAGTATAAGCGCGGAATCACTAATGATTGCTCGGCTTCGGTCAGCCGCGTCGTTCGAGAAGTACCCACTCACTTGGTGTCGTTTTCATCAGGAACATGGGCGCTGTACCGATGTCATTTTTGTAATGATCAGAGCCTGGCGCCATCAACAATATACTTGAAAATTTGGTTCAGAACAATTCCCGAGATAGATTTCATACTATCTCCAAATTCTCATCTTTCAATTCGAAGCGCAGTAACAGTTAGTGAAGTGATAGGTATCGTAGAGTTTCCTCGAAGCCTAGGCAGCTTACTCCACTCAATCAGAATTAGTGAATTATCCCGAATAAACTAATACCAAAGGTCTTCTTTTGATTGGGTCGAGTTATTGCTTGATCCTATGACCCATATCAGAATCAAGTACGAGAATTCTTTTTACTTGTTCTATGAATAGAAATTCTTGTAAGAATTAATTAAGAATTAATGGAATGATTGAAAATGGAAAATTATATTTGAGTTCTTTCCTATTTTGATTTTTTTATTTGATTGTTCCTTCCGAAAGAGATAAGAGCTGGTGAATCGGAAACAATTCAATTACTAAGAATAGAAAAAACTTTGATTTTCTTATGGAACATACATATCAATATGCATGGATCATACCTTTCGTTCCGCTTCCGGTTCCTCTAGCAATAGGAGTGGGACTTCTTCTTGTTCCAACGACAACAAAAAATCTGCGTCGCATGTGGGCTTTTCCTAGTGTTTTATTACTAAGTATAGTTATGCTTTTTTCGGCCGACCTGGCTATTCAGCAAATAAACGGGAGTTCTATTTATCAATATGTATGGTCTTGGACCATCCATCATGATTTTTCCTTAGAGTTTGGCGACTTGATCGATCCACTTACTTCTATTATGTCAATAGTCATTACTACTGTTGGAATCTTGGTTCTTATTTATAGTGACAATTATCTGTCTCATGATCAAGGATATTTGAGATTTTTTGCTTCTATGAGTTTTTCCAATGCTTCCATGTTGGGATTAGTTACGAGTTCTAATTTGATACAAATTTATATTTTTTGGGAATTAGTTGGAATGTGTTCCTATCTATTAATAGGTTTTTGGTTCACGCGACCAATTGCGGCAAATGCTTGTCAAAAAGCATTTGTAACTAATCGTGTGGGGGATTTTGGTTTATTATTAGGAACCTTAGGTCTTTATTGGATAACGGGTAGTTTCGAATTTCGAGATTTGTTCAAAATAGTCAATAACTTGATTGAGAATCATGGGATAAATTCTTTATTTCTGACTCTGTGTGCGGCCCTATTATTCCTCGGTGCAATTGCGAAATCGGCACAATTCCCCCTTCATGTATGGTTACCGGATGCCATGGAGGGACCCACTCCGATTTCGGCTCTTATACATGCTGCTACTATGGTAGCAGCGGGAATTTTTCTTGTAGGCCGGCTTCTGCCTCTTTTCGCAGTTATACCTTACGTAATGAATCTCATTTCTTTGATAGGTATAATAACAGTACTCTTAGGAGCGACTTTGGCTCTGGCTCAACTAGACATTAAGAGAAGTTTAGCTTATTCTACAATGTCGCAATTGGGTTATATTATGTTAGCTTTCGGTATGGGGTCTTATCAAGCTGCTTTATTTCATTTGATCACTCATGCCTATTCGAAAGCATTATTATTTTTAGGCTCTGGATCCATTATTCATTCAATGGAAAGAATTATTGGATATTCTCCAGAGAAAAGTCAGAATATGGCTCTTATGGGGGGTTTCCAAAAATATGTGCCAATTACAAAAACTGCTTTTTTGTTAGGTACACTTTCTCTTTGT